ATTGAAAAAAATAGATCTAAGGTAATAATTTTTGTGTAATTCGTAATAAAAATCAGAATAATATTTGAGATTTACTAACCTTCTATAACATGGATTTAAAATCGAAATTAACAAGTTGAGTACTTCCATATCTACGTGACTATATAAGCTGCAATACTATATTTTAGCTGAAACAAGCCAATGATAAGTTTTTTATCATCAATAAAAAAAAAAACAAGATGTAGACATATTTATTGAACTTGTATTGTCAACGGAATAAATGTTAATAAAACAGATCGAATTAAGTTTAGCCGCCAAACCCTTTCATTTCTTTTTAAGGGATTGAGCTTGCTATAAGCATGAACCACTTTTGGTAGTTCTAGGTCAAACCTACGTCGTAAGAGGCGTATCGTACCTCTATGTTTACTTGCTAACGTACTATCACATGAAAGCCGCAATATATACCTCAATTTACGCAATCCATCTTGATTTGTTGCAGCGCCGTAATACAAATAGAAAATATTCCAAATTTTCCCGAATCTATTCAAGATATCATCATCTGTTAGTACAACCCAGGCTACTTTGCTAATTGGACAGCCAGTGCTGTCGCAAAACTTTTCTTTTTGCAGAAGTTTAACTAGTAGTAAAATTGGAAGTCTGGGATAAGTAGCTCTTACACTTGAAATACTGTTGTAGGAGCCCGCCGTGGTTTTAATTTGAATATTTTTTGATACTGATTGAGTAGTTAAAATGTAACCCCAAAAAAAAGCACAACTGGTGGATAACAAATTGATACGTATTTGCATCAATTCAGTTGGATAATTAAAATGAGATCTGATAAAAATAAAGAGATAATGAATCCACCTCTTCACAAAAAAGTGAGCTCCCTGAAAAGCTATAAAAGATTTATTTCTACATCTTCCGAAGTGGATGCAAAAGCTTCGGATTAGGTAGTAATTGACATCCATCCCATCTAATTGATAATTAGATTTGGAAAGAGAAAACCTTTTTATATGAATATTTTTTATATCCAAATTTCCAAAATATCTTGCCTGAAACTTAGGCTTTCGTGCCCACAAAATTAACGATATCGAATCGATTTGGTAAGCGTAAAAATTTTGAAGTAGTAGATCAACATCTCTCCGTCCTTTCTGTTTCCAAAGCCGAAATTGAGTAAAATTCCCATACAAAGTTTTATATGCGTGAAAACCTATCCTTAATATATGTAAAAGTGATACATCTCCAACTCGTCGACGAAACAAACGAACTAGAGTTTCTAGATGAACATTCTGTGATATTTCAATATCTAAAACGTGGCTAGATTTTGGTAGTCTATCCTCGAAAAATAAGAAAAGTGAATGAATAGATTGTGAAATTTTCAAGTTATTACTTGTTTCGGTAGCTAGCTGACGCAGATGAGGTATTCCCAGAATTAGACATATTGTTTGTAAAAGTACGTGTAGATACAGATCTACATTAAGCTGAGTACTTCGTTTTCGAAAAAATTTTGAATAGAAGATCTCCGAATAATTTTGGTAACGGACGCTATCAATTGAACGCTTTGTTGCGACTGCACCAGAAGCCTTGAATATTAAACCTACGTCTTGCTTAGATAAGCAAGACTTACAAGCAACTGAGTAAAAATTATCTCTAAATAAGAGAAGAAGTAGATATGGAAAACAATCGTTATTAAAGATAACCTCTTCAGTTCTATGTAATGCCTCAAATCTAAAAGAGGATCCAGAATTGATTCTCGCCGCAGTAACTCCTAACCATTACTATATTTTGTCAAAATCCTTCTTCCGAAACAGATAATTTAATATATTAATAATGCAGAAATGAATCAATCAGTCGTTTCATCGAACGGCGTGAAACCTTAGCTAGTAAGTAGTTACTGGTGCAGTAATTACTTACTAGCTTGGGTGTCACGTCGGAGAAGTAGTCATCTAAATAAAATATTTCCTGATTTGATCCTCGATAACATACTGAGCGGTGGTAACCCTTCAATAAAAAGTTTCGAGAAACGATAAGAAGTGCAGGTTTGACTAAGGTTAAAACGTAATTAAGTACTCGGTTGACGCTTAACCACAGGTTGAGTTGGGAAAAGTTTGTTCCGGTACTAAGTTACTACTGATTTGAGCTACTTCCGACTCCCCCTGCTTTTCCAATTTTTCATCACGCCCATGAAGATGTGTCCAATATCACTTTGTTCAAAAGAGGTTTTTATGGAAAACCAGTAATCCCTTCGAGATATTCGACTTTTTAGAGGAATGGCAAATATGGCATAGATGTAGAGTATAAGTAAAAGGGAGGGATAATACAAAAGCACCTGGAAAGATCTGTAAACTGGGCCCATTAAATTCTCCTAAAATTCAAATTTTAATTCCGACTTTTTTAAACACCTCTGCCCCATTCAAAATATCACAAATAGCTGCTGTTAATTGAGCTACTTGTTGAAGTAGAGCAGCGGAGGTGTAGAAATCCGATTGGGTTTTGCTCTTTAGAGGGGTTGTAGAAACCAACCTCCTGAATACATTTACCTTACTCTTTCCGAGATTGGGTATTAATTGCAACTAATTAAAAAGTAACTCATCTTGATAAGTAGATACATATATAAACTTCTTATATCGTAGCAACTATACACAAGTTCAGCTGCACAGATCAATGCTTTATCCAACTGCAAAAAAATGTTTCTAACTCGTATGTATATGATGCGGACATCATTCCATTTATTAAGTTATCTTCTCATAAATTATGCTTTTGGAATAATTATTACTACAAATTAAATAAGTAAAATGAATGTAGAAACAAACCTGCCCCCTCCCTTCTTTTTATTCTTTATTCACTCGCTAATGAGTTCAACTAGATATCAAATATTCCTCTGCTCGTAGATCAATTTCAGATTCAGATCTAATCTCGTAGACTTTTACAAATTAAAAGTTGGTAACGAAAGGAGGAGATTCATCGAGTAAATTTTTTCTATACCTGCTAGATACTATAGACAAAATGGAGCTCAATCAAAATAGGGTGGTTGAATCAGTCGAACAGTGTAAAAATAAGTCGACGCGACTGAAATTCAGATTTAAATCCCAAAGGAGAAAGCAGACAAAGTGAAAGACTAGTTGCGCCACCTATTAAAAATAACCATAAATATAACTTTCCCCAAAAAGAAAAATAGATCTAAATATGGAAGTATTCTGTAAGTTTCATGGGGTAATGATTTTCAACAAATAGTTGGAAACATCCCACCCTTTGACTGGAATTAGGAAATAGAAAACTCCGTGAAGATGATCTCGATGTTCGAGTCAGACGTTGCTTTTTATCATGTTGCTTCAGGCGAAGTTTTACCATAATGATTAGAAGTCACGAATTAGTTTCTCGTTAAATACTTACAACTCGAGTATCTTCATTGTAACTTACGTGAAATGGAATTAGGCAGACTAGAGCTTACCTCAAATTCTTATCTGTACAGTTTATCAAATTAAGGACTTGACTTCTCTTTAGCTGCATACGTCACATCAATTGTAATTTCTGGAATATTATTTTGCTTCGCAAAAACTTCGGTGTTTTTCTTAATTTTTCCCCTCACGAATCCAGGAATTCTATTTGGTTCCGACTCAGCTTCAGGAGTCCAATGAATATCACTTATCTCTATTGATAAAGACTTGGTGCTTATCCCTTTAGTGTCGTGTCCCCCAAAAACATCCGGTGAATGATCTTCCATACCTAAATTAAATGAGTTATAGATTAAATCAGCTATTTGATTAGTGCCTTCATAACCTAGAAAGGGTCGATATCCCAGAGGAGAATTCTGAATATGAACTGGTGAAGAAATAACACCGCACGGAATATCAATACGTTTGCCAATGTGACGCTCCATTTGCGTTCCAAATATTGCAGAAGGTTCAATACGGGCTATCGTATCGCCAACTTCGGTATGATCTTCCGTTACTACTATTTCACCACATAAACCCTGAACTTGCTCATTAAACCGTTCTGCATCATGCTTGCAATACGTGCCTGAGCAACTTACACGAATCCCCATTTCTTTAACAAGTATTTTAGTAATTGAAGCTGCATGAGTTGCGTCGCCAAAAATTGCTGCTTCTTTTCCAGCCAAATTTTGACAATCAATAGATTTTGAAAACCAAGCTGCTTGAGAAACAAATTTAGTTTGATTGTCAACATAGAATTTGTAGTTAAATTTCTTACCCGAGAGCGCGTAAGCCCATACATTCACAAGCTTTTCAATCTGTGAAATAAAATCAGCTGTGTTTGAAATCCCCATGGGGGTTATAGATAGGTACGGCATCCCATACTCTTTTTCCAAAAAAGTTGCTGCCATCAAACCTACTTCGCGATAAGGAACTATATTAAACCAAGCTCTCGGCAAATCCCTCAAATATTTGAGATATCCCCCCTCTGGGATTACTTGATTGACCGCAACTCCCAATTCTCCAAGCAAACGTTTTAATTCGCGACAGTCATGTTGATTATGAAAGCCTGGAGTAAAAATTCCTATAATATTGGCTGAAGGTGTGTTTGTCACAGATCGATCCAAGGTACTTCGTTTGCGAGCCCTAGCTAAGTAAAATCGAATTATTTGTTCCAGGGTTCTATCTGCTGCTTGAAGCTCATTAACTCAATGATAATTAACATCCGCTAGAATTACATCCGACTCAGAAGACAAAGAAGCTCGATCTACAAAATTTTGTAGATCCTCCTGTAAAATACTGGAGGTGCATGTAGGTGTCAAAACAATTAGGTCAGGATGTTATTCCTCATCTTTTCGGCTTATGTTATTTATAACTTTTTCTTGAGACCCACGTGCTAATACGTGGCGATCCACTACACTAGCAGTTACTGGGGTGAAATCCCTTTCCCTTTCCGACGTAGAGCGCATTACGTTGAAGTAGTCATCTCCTAAAGGGGCATGCATTACAGCATGTACGTTCTTGAAAGAACTAGCTACTCGTAAAGTACCTATGTGGGCGGGTCCAGCATACATCCAATAAGCTAATTTCATAATTTAATTTTGGTATCATTTTATTGCTTCACATCATAAGAGGATCTATTGCTATATGTAGCTTATCATTATAATATACACTGGAAGATTATCGAGAAAAACTACATACAACATCGAGTTTATCGAGGGAGAAAGTAAATGGCAAATTGAAGCCAAAAATAGGAATTCATAACTCTTTAATTTCTAGTATATAAAAATGCGGGAGATCTTTTTCCCCTCCAAAAATCTGGGACGGAAGGATTCGAACCTCCGAGTGACGGGACCAAAACCCGCTGCCTTACCGCTTGGCCACGCCCCACAAATGGTTGGTATAATGAATATCTCATACTTCGGGTTTCCCGTCAATTGACTTTTTTACTTATCTGCCCGGCTGCAGAAGAATAGCAGCAAAAAAGATTGGATGAAATTAAAATGACTAATTAAAAAATCAAATTAAGAAATCAAACTAAAATAAAAGGATGAACTGAAAATCAATTAAGATATCATTCGAGTCCAAAAAAATCTCAATTTTGGAAATCCCAAGTGTTCGAATGAGAGAGAGAACATATAACAATATATAACCGACGGGTCAACCAATTGAAAGTGATGGGCAACCAACCTTGTCGGAAAAAATAATTTGTTACATCACCGGAGAATGAAGATGACAGTTTTATATGACATCTGTCTAGAAAATTATATTCAACTCGCTGGCACTTCTTTTGCCAAATTACCCGAAGCTTATGCAATCTTTGATCCAATTGTGGATGTGATGCCAGTAATACCGGTTTTTTTTCTTCTCCTAGCTTTTGTTTGGCAAGCCGCAGTTAGCTTTCGATAACAAAATACTACGGGTTACTCAGTTTTGGAATTCCTCGTCCCTTATCAAAGGGCAAAAGAAGTTGTCAAACAGTTGAATTTGGAAAATAAAGCAAAGAAATCGCTGTAACTGAAGAAAAAATCGACTTCTGATAAGTGGCAAGTCTCTCAGCCAGTTATGATATCTGCGGTCGGAAATGTGAGTATCAACATAATATCTCAACTTTATTTGGAGAAATGGTGTTGGATCTTAATGGTTTACTTGATATTAACAAACATCAAATTTTTAACAAGTTCCATTTTGATGGAAATTGTCTTCCCACTTATTGAATTTTGTAGAAAATGCATATCATGAATTGGATTAGTTAATATCTCATTAAAGCCGGTCTTTTCTATTCAGTTGGAAATATCAGTCCTATTCATATGTCCATACAAATATAATAAATAGGATAAAGAAGTTATTTTAGAACAAAGTTGTTCTGTTCTATTTTACCCCTAGTTAAAAGAAGCGGAGATGTTGTCATGCTTACCCTTAAACTATTTGTCTATGCAGTAGTGATCTTTTTTGTTTCTCTTTTCGTTTTCGGATTTTTATCAAATGATCCTGGACGAAACCCCGGACGTAGGGATTAGATAGAAAGTATTTCCTTAATTGTCTTGTTGGGATCAATTTGTCAATTAATGAATTTAATTGAAACTTAAAATAAGGGAGAGAGAGGGATTCGAACCCTCGGTACATATGAGTTGTACGACGGATTAGCAATCCGACGCTTTAAACCCCTCAGCCATCTCTCCAAGCAACCGAAGTTGTATCTGCTCCCTCGCCTAATTTTAACACAAAGCTGGATTGTAAGTCTATGCCTACAATTTACATTTGCAGTACAACTTGTAGAAAGGATGACCCTGCCCGCGTAAGAGTCAAATTCTGGCCTACTTATGAGTTATCCGTAAAAATTCTCTTTTATCAATTCCCCATATTTCTAGTATATATATATATTAGAAGAAGAATTAATTCATATCTAAATATATTAAGCGCGAGCGGGGAATCTCAGCCGAAATAGCTTTGACATCTTTTTAGCCTAGCTAAAATTGACAGATTTGATTCCACAACTTAAATCGTCGTCATTGCCGATACGACGCAACGGCCACCGTTTCCAAATGCTTGCACAAATGCAAAATAATTTCACTTTATCAAATTGATACCAGGAGGTTTATTTCACCCCCCCCCCATATTTTTTTTTTTATAAATAGAAGAATAGATTAACTAAATAGATATGTTTAATCTTTTAGAAAATTTCTTAGTATCAAGATAAATTCGTGACAAACGATAGAAGGAGGGATAATGACTTTAGAAACAATTGCGCAACTTGTTATCTTGGCATTGGTAGTTACATCAGGACCACTAGTAATTGCACTACTAGCAGCTCAAAAAGGTAATCTGTGATGTGCGCAGCGCAGATATGAATTGAATATCAATTTTGTCTATATACAAAATATATACAAAAACGGGGAGTAGATAGGGGGAGGGGGGCTCCTCCTACAAATGTATAAATGTAAGTGCGTCTGGAACATCTCGCCGATAGACAGATAGCTTGTATAATACAATAGTATTATAGCGGGTATAGTTTAGTGGTAAAAGTGTGACTCGTATCACATCGGTTTTACTAGTTAAGGGATCTTTCAAATTGAAATTTAACTAAGGTGAAAAAGCTTCATTTTTACAAAAGTACATCTATTTATCTTCACTAATTTATGGTATGAAGAAGATGAACCATTCCCGTCACTCTTGTACTTCGGAAGTAGTACTGCTTGGTGACGAAGCAGGATTTTTTCGGTATACAAAAAACTTTGGACACCTCCAGAAGGGGGAGAGATTACAAATCTATGGGTAGACATCTAAAATATTTGTCTAATCGTCACTGAACCTTGGAAAAGAAAGAATTCAAGCTCGAAAGTTACAAATAGATTAATCTTGGTTTACCAAGATTATCAAGGACTTCATTACTTAATGAGTAATGATTTCTTCTGACTCGGTAGGAAATATTTTCCTAAAGATTTTTAGGAGTAAAAATAAAGAACGAAGTAAACAGAAAAAAAAGAATTGATGGAACTAATGCTCCTTCTTCTTCTTTAGGATGATCTAAGAAGTATATTCACGCTATACGCCCGAAACGTAAGTAAGACTGACATAGATTTTATGGATGACGCTTTATCAAGTTGGATCAGCTCCCTCGCCCCTTCAAACAGAATAAAAAAAAGGAGGAAACCCCGCCTCTCCCTAATATGAAGAGGGAAACTTGATACTCATAGAAAGAACTTCTAAATAGGCTATTTCTTTATTTTAAATAAAGCGCGGGGGAGACGATTTCACCTATTTCTCTTCTTATTTTTAGATTTAGCTAAGCAAAAATTCCCCAGTTTTGTACTATTTAGTCTTTTTTTATCTCCATAAAGGAGCCGAATGGGTGGAAACTTCCATGTTCGGTTCTGGATTAGCGACGTAATGTACGGTTGTCGCCGTCGACTATAACCTTTAGCCTTCCAAGCTACTGATGCGGGTTCGATTCCCGCTACCCGCTGGTGATACGATACCAAGAAGCCCGGAGCCCCGGTGAAATTGAACCTTTCACTCAATCATAAGTTAAATTGCGTCGTGAACAAACTAACGTTCTTGCTTGTTCACGACTTGCTAACTAATCCTTTGGCGTATCCATGATCAACTTATTCATGATTAACCAGTAGGGGGAAAAGAAAGGGCGCCCATCGTCTAATGGATAGGACAGAGGTCTTCTAAACCTTAAGTATAGGTTCAACTCCTATTGGGCGTAATTCCGCGTTTGAGATCATTATATCGGCGTAGATAAGTAAAAATAATTGGATGAAGTACGAGGGTTACTTCATTTTGCGGGTAAAATTTGCAACCGTCTTACCTACTTTTCTTGCAGTGTAAAAATTTCTGTTGACTCCTTAATTGCTTCTTCTAAAATTGTTTCCGCTTGTTCTGTAAATACTTTTGTGGAACGAGTAATTTCACCAAATTCAGGTTTGTTTGTTATTACATACTCCCGTAGCTGAACCAAGAACCGTTTGACTTGCTCAACTTTTGGTACATCCAAAAATCCGTTGACTCCAGTATAAATAGTAGCAACCTGTTCTTCTACTGATAATGGGGCTGATTGAGATTGCTTAAGCAATTCGCGCAATCGCTGACCCCTAGCTAATTGATTTTGAGTAGTTTTATCAAGATCAGAAGCAAATTGTGCAAAAGCTTCCAATTCCGCGAATTGTGCTAATTCCAATTTCAATTTGCCAGCCACTTGTTTCATAGCTTTTATTTGAGCTGCGGAGCCAACTCTAGATACAGAAATACCAACATTTATGGCTGGTCGAATTCCAGCATTAAAAAGATCCGCTGACAAAAATATTTGTCCATCAGTGATAGAAATAACATTCGTAGGAATGTAGGCTGAAACATCTCCCGCTTGGGTTTCAACGATAGGTGAAGCTGTCATGCTACCTTCCCCTAATTGGAGGCTTAACTTAGCTGCTCTCTCTAAAAGACGAGAATGTAGATAAAAAACATCTCCTGGATATGCTTCTCGCCCGGGTGGTCTCCTTAGTAGCAAAGACATTTGTCGATAAGCTTGAGCTTGTTTAGACAGATCGTCGTAGATAATCAGAGTATGCTGTTTGCGATACATGAAATATTCGGCCAAAGCTGCTCCCGTATAAGGAGCAAGATATTGCAAAGTGGCTGGAGAATTAGCGGTTTCCGATACTACGATCGTATATTCCATGGCACCACGATCTTGAAAATTGTCCACTACCTGAGCCACAGAAGAAGCTTTTTGACCAATAGCTACATAAACACATATAACATTTTGACCTTTCTGATTCAAAATTGTATCTGTAGCTACTGCTGTTTTACCAGTCTGTCTGTCGCCAATAATCAATTCCCGTTGACCACGACCTATGGGAATCATGGAATCAATAGCAATAAGACCTGTTTGTAAAGGTTCGTAGACCGAGCGTCTCGAAATAATTCCTGGAGCGGGGGATTCAATCGACCTAAACTCGGAAGCTGGGATTTGACCCCTCCCATCAATAGGTTGGGCCAAGGCGTTTACAACACGGCCTAGAAATGAGTCGCTAACCGGTATTTGGGCAATCTTTCCCGTCGCTCTTACAGAGCTTCCCTCTTGTATGGTCAAACCATCACCCGTCAGTACGGCCCCAACATTATCAGATTCCAGATTTGGAGCAATCCCTGCTGTACCATCCTCAAATTCTACCGATTCACCAGCCATTACTTCGTTGAGTCCATGAATACGAGCGATCCCATCTCCGACTTGAAGTACGGTACCAATGTTAACAACTTTCACTTCCGGGACATACCCCTCAATTTGCTTGCGAATTATGCTGCTAATTTCATCAGGTCGAATATTTATTACCATTTTTGCCAAAAAAATATTACTGGAAGGGAAAAGATTAAGAATAAAACCCGTTTCATAATGAGATAAAAACTAGTAGTGAAATTGGAACTAGTCGGACTTGTTATCCATGGCTCTAAATAAGCCAATGTGATAATCAATCATTCGCAGATGCAGCTGATTATCCAAACGAGTATTTAGGGTTTCTAGAGCCCTTTCAGATGCTAGTCTAGAAACTTGTCGCCGAACCTGCTCAATAGCGCGTTGCTTCTCGAAACGAATTGCATAATTCTTACTATCTTCCAATCCCTTTAAATCTTCGTCAGCTGCATCGACGAGATCTCGTTGTTCTCTGTCCATCTGTGTAAGTCCATTGATTCGGATTTCATCCGCTTTAACTTTTGCTTGCTGCAGGCGAATACGAGCCTTCCGAAGTTTATTAGAAGCTTCTTGATGACGCTCTTCAGCATCCCTAATTGTATTCAAAATTGTTCTTTCACGACTGTCTAAAAAATTGATCAATGAAAGTGGATTACGGATCTCTGATTCTCAGAGATTGGTGATCTCTTCCCAAACCGAACGCGGATCTTTTGACCCATTCGGCTTTCCTGCCCGTTTTTACAAAAAAAAAATTGATAAGATCAGATAGATATTATTTTCGAACGGGGGCTTGTCCTCCTTCTTTTTCCTATTGACTAACAAGGTTCATATATTTGATGCTTAAATAGACTAATCAATATTTGAATAAGGAGAAAGAAAGATTGAGGACTCTCCTAATTAGTAATTAATTGAAAGCCGCTTCTTCCGAGTGGTATTCATCTTGTATGGGTTGTCTTTTCAGCAAATTGAAGAAGATTGATCTAAATCAACTCCGACATCTATCTAAATATTTACCTACATAAGTCTAGGTATCTATCCCGATAGGTTATACAAATCGAAGTATTCCTAATATGGGCATTTTATACCGAATATACCCGAATATAGGGAATAATGCGCTTCGAATCACGATTTGGCTTACGCAGTAGGGGAAAGGGAACCCCAATTTTGCTAAAACTTTAAGCAAGTTGGCTTTAACCATATTGACGACAGTCCCGGAACTCGGTGAACGGAATTGAAAGTTTCATCGATTATACGAAATGCTTCAGTTCTTGCATAGTCTCTACTTACAAGGAATTCGTCGGGACTTTGCACCTTTGAGTGCAACTGAAAGAAACAGTTCTCCCACTCGGATATACGACTCGCACACACCCCCTTTCCATAGTAAAATAATATACCTAGTACTAAAATTAAGTTAATTAAGTTTATCTCCAAAATATTGGTATTTAAGCCAATACTTGCGGCAGAAGCCCAATCACTTGAGGGAGTAGCGATCTCACTTACACTTCTCATAGTCCCTTCCCTCCTGGAAAGTTTTGCAAGATTTGAACAGCCTCTGGTCCGGCCTGGTTGAAAGTGACAAGCCTCGAATTTCGAGAAAGAAATCAGGATAAAGCTGTGACGAAACCAACATCTTTTGAAATAATCATTTTTATCAACTTGTAGTAGTTTATTTTCCCCATCTGTTGAAATTTTCCGGTTAGTATAGAGAGGGGAATTACAGGTAGAAGCAGTGGGGACTCAGTTGGGTAAATGGAGCAGCAATCTACTTGCTGCTAGGCCCTTCTTCCCTCCAAATTATGGATTCACCGCCAATTTGATAGGGAAGAGAGGGGTAAAAGTGCAACAAATTACTACTAGTTCAAACAAGTTAAACAAATGGATTCGCAAATGGGAGAGCTAAAGCTACAACTAAGCCGTAAATTGTCAAAGCTTCCATGAAAGCCAAACTCAATAATAAAGTACCTCGTATCTTGCCTTCTGCTTCTGGCTGTCTAGCAATACCCTCGACTGCCTGACCTGCCGCAGTGCCCTGGCCAACACCGGGTCCAATTGAGGCAAGGCCTACAGCTAACCCAGCAGCAATAACAGAAGCAGCAGAAATCAATGGATTCGTATTAGTCTCCTCCTAATTTATTTACGTTAATCAGTATTGTTTTGTCGGATGCTAACTAACATCGTCGCAGCGACAAGTTTTTAGTAAATGTTAATCCGAAAATCAATTCTACATGAATTTGATCAAAATTAGTGATGTAATATGGCGTATACTTAACTTGATGTTGGATTAGAAACAGTAATAAAGTACGAGAAGAACGTCTCTGCTTCTTATGTCAATCGGGTTTACTTTTTGCCTAATTTAATACAATTGGATCGAAACTATCTGGTAGTACTTAATAGTACCTAACAAGGCATGTCTATTCCAACTTTCTTCAGTGCAGATAAAATGGAACCAACTTATTTTATAGACTGTGACAGACGTACACGTAGCTGAGATCCAAACGGGAAGTAGAAAAAACGGGAAAAATTACTTATACAACATATTGTATATAGATATTTTCTTTCTTGTTAATTTGAGCTTGGCAATGCGAACACTCTCTTTTTTTCTTCACCTCTTATTCTTTCAAAATCTTTAATTGATTTCATTAAATTAGGAAGGCCGTACAGAAAATCTTACCCCCTATTTCTTATTACTATTCGGAGTAGAGGGAAAGAGGATCTCGTACTGCTTTAGCATGATACCACGCAAATAGCTTTTCCACCACGATAATTGAATGGACGCTTCCCGATTCAATTATTGTTTGATTCTCACAGTATTTCGGAATGAATCATTCCGACTGAATTAGTGATGGCCCTCCGTGGATTCTCCAATATAAGCTGCAGCTGAAGTAGCAAAAATCAAAGCCTGTATGGCACTTGTAAATAATCCCAGAAGCGTCATGGGTACAGGAACAATTAGAGGTACTGGGGAGACGGGGACAGCTACTACCAACTCGTCGGCTAAAATATTTCCAAACAGTCGAAAACTAAGTGATAGGGGTTTAGTAAAATCTTCCAAAATATTGATAGGTAGCAGCACCGGAGTTGGTTGGATATATTTACCAAAATAACTGAAACCTCTCTTCCGTAAACCCGCATAAGAATGTGCTACTGATGTAAGCAAGGCTAACGCAACAGTGGTGTTGATATCGTTGGTAGGTGCAGCCAACTCTCCATGGGGTAACTGAACGATTCGCCAAGGAAACAAAGCACCAGACCAATTGGAAACAAAAATGAACGGAAACATCGTTCCAATAAATGGAACCCAGGAACGATATTCTTCTTCCCCCATCTGGGTCCTCGTTAAATCCCTAATAAATTCGAGAACATACTCAATAAAATTCTGGCTACCCGTCGGTATGGTTTGCAGATTTCTGGCACCTACAATAGGTAAAGCCAATAACAGGGCGATAACGATCCAGGAAGTTACAAGAACCTGCGCATGAACCTCAAAGACTCCTACTTGCCAATAAGAATGTTAGCCTACTTCTACACTCGATACTTGATACAGATTATTCATCTTATAAATTTCCAGTTGGTCTATGCGCATGATATTCCCCTCTCAATGGAGATTTTTATCCAAAATATTTGAGGTAGTCACTACAATTCTTTCTTGTCTTTTAGAAAGTAACAGGAGCAAGTTCTTCTTTCTTTTTTATGAATTTGGTCGATATCCCAAAAAATCTTTTGCTATTTTGTCAAAAATTGTCGAGGCAGTTATCAGTCCTGGCTTTTCCGTCTGTTAATTTACCTTTGAGTTTGAACGACCTTCACAAATAGCTACTGTTGGTTTATCCAATATCCATCGGATTGAGGGTCGCGCGTCGTCATTACCGGGAACTGGGATATCTACAAGATCCGGATCACAATCTGTATCGACAACACAAATTGTGGGAATACCTAAAATAATACATTCTTTAGGGGCAATAGATTATTCGTGTTGATCAGTAATTATCACAATATCGGGTAAATTTGACATATATTGAATTCCGCCTAGGTATCTTTTCAATTTAGATAGTTATCCTCTCAAAATCGCTGCCTCTTGCTTTGGAAGTCAGTCGAATCCTCCCGTATCTTCTTCGTTTTGTAAGTATTGAAACTTATGAAGACGCATCTCTGTGGTGAACCAGTTTGTTGACGTACCTCCTAGCCATTTTTCATTCACATAGTGACATCGAGATCTTGTCGCAGCTAATGCTATCAAATCAGCTACCTCATGTTTTGTACCAACCGTTGAGAATTCCTTTCCCTCCGCTGCTGCATCAAATACTAGATTACAAGCTTCAGATAAAAGACGAGCAGTCTGAGTGAGATCGAGGATATGAACACCCTTCCGTTCTGTAAATATAAAAGGTGACATCCTAGGATTCCATTTATGAGTTTGATGACCAAAATGGATTCCGGCTGCCATCATTCCTTTCAAATCTATATTCCAATTTTTCTGCTGCATTTTCTCCTCAAATATGAAAAACTATAAATTCTTCCTATTTTAACTAAATTTGATAAATTATTACAATGTGATGATCAATTTTGCGAGTTGAAACACACAAAAACATCATTGAATACCACCCCTTAGCTCATTCCAAGATGGAAGGGTCGGCTCAAGTCCGTTGGAATAAATAAGTTGGGGTCGACATTTTGCTCCTTGTGGTAACAACATAAATCAGATTTTGTTCCCCAAGTTGGGTTCTTGCTATTTCTATTTATTGCCAAATAGAACCGTTTCCGCCTATTAACTTTTAGTTGGCAAACGATTTCCGGACTACCTGTTCCAACGGGGACGGTGTCGCCGAGAATAACGTTCTCCTTCAATCCTTTTAACCGATCGATGCGACCGCGGAGGGCGGCTTTGGCCAATACTCGCGTAGTTTCTTGAAGACTCGCCTCTGATAAAAAACTAGTCGTACTAAGGGCTGCCCGTGTCATTCCCAGTATAATAGGTTCGTAGAAAATTGGTCTCTTTAATACACGGTTCATCCGCTCCGCCTGCGATAACTCAACAAGTTCTCCAGGAAAGAATACGTTAGTTATCCCATCCTCCAATGCTACGACCCTCGATGTCAGTTGCCAAATAATAATTTCTAGGTGTTTGTCGGATATTTGTACCCCCTGAGATTCATAAACTTCTCGAATTTCGTTGGTTAAGATCAGTTGGCAATGTTCCAGACTTGTTCCAGTACTTAAGAAATGACTCCAGAAGTTCCCAATTAATCTTGTAATACCCTGATTCCATCTTCTGAAAAGATCTTCAATTTTTGCTGGAGTAGGGGCAACAGAACGAGACTCCAGTAGTTGCTCAACCTTTGGAAGACCCTGGGTGATGTCTCCAGACTTCAACCTATCATACGGTAATGTTATTAATGTATCCCCCTCTCCGATAATGTCTCCAGATATCTTATGAGGAGCTGCTCCTTGATTTGCAAGAATAGTTTTACCAGTTCTGATTAGTAAGTAATCATGGTGAATGGCTACGATCTGACCAGACTTGGGAGATACACTACTTCTACAAAATAATCGACTTGCATTGATTAGTAATCCTAGATTAACTGACAGGATTCCCCGAATGAATAATTTTGATAGCGAATGAATTGGATTTTCTAACAAAAATGTATTTGAAGAAGCATTTCTAGAACATCTCAATACTGATCTATTCTCATCAATTAGATACTGATGTCTATGTTCCGACCTATCTGTTGCAGACGTATCTATCAAATGGTTGAGAAAATAATTGATGCAGAGGAAGGCTTCTCCACCTAGCAACAGGTGAAGGGGAACAGAGGAATAAGAAATTGCGTATAAAGTCCCTACTAGACCTACCTCTTCAACTTCTAATTGCAAGCAGGTAAAGCTCGATCTCTCAATTTTAGTCGACTTCTCTTTAATACTTAGATTCGGAGCGCTTTCCGAACAAGATTCACAATTGAAACTGGGTAAAGCGTTTTTCAAACTCCCAGCTGAGCTGCCTACACCTGACTCTAAGCACGATAAATAGTCCCCAACTCTTTTCTCATAGCTATTATTGATTGAATAAGCAAAAAAGTTTCTACGATAAAAATCAAAAGGCGACAAAGTTAGAAAAGACCCATCACGCTCTGGAACCGAATAAACAGTAATACTCCGACATTTGTAAACTAAATTATTACTGTCGTTGGATAAATTCATTTGAGCGCGAAAAGATTTGTCGACGGACACCAATTTATTGGAAACCTGACTGACTCTAAGACTTCGTACGGAGGGAGATGCTAACAGATTAACCTGAATAGAAGTACTAGATAGATTATTGATTCTCACATTGATGAGAGATAAGTAGTTCTTCTTCGCAAAAATGGTATCGTGAGAGTGTTTCCGCCACTCAGCCACTGAAGAAGTTCGAATTAATTGGGTGGTCTTGTGACTAATCCTTCTGATTCTCTCATCGTTTTTATGAAAGATATATAAAAGAACTTGAGCGTTCGTGCGTTTCTGCGTCTTCGATTTATCGCTGCGGAAGACCCCTTGCGCCAGAAAATCTCTAAATACGTCGTACCTGACAACTGGTCTGGGGGTCCCTCCTTCCCCGTAAAGTGTAACCGATTGTAAGTAAACCCAATCCCCGACTTCAATTCCATTGGGAATCAAATTACCTGGCTCCATTAGATTAACATTCTGTCTGGATAGATTAGTTGCCGCTTTCAGATTACAGATATATCCGGGTAATACTCTTATTGTAATACTACTTGGTAACGGCTTATCGACTTGTATCAATCCACCTACTTTACTATTAATAGTATCAGTTAGTCGCTCGTCCTCCCCTGCAGTAGTATTGTTTGTTACCAAAATAAATGAAAATGATGGGGGTTCATATACAGTATAAGTCTTTTCAGGAATTAGGAAGGAATTGCTCCCTCCAACTACTTTATACCATGAGCCGGAAGTCGCTTCTTCCGCCTTATCGTCAAAGACAAATATCTTTTTATCAACAGATTCAATTTCTGTGGTGCCATAAGTTGTAATCCCTGCAGTACGAGTTTGATAGCCACATCTCTCATAAATTGCGAAGATATCATTTTTTTCTAAAATGTTGTTTAATTGAACAACATCAACATTTACAAAACATAATTGATTGAGATTTGATTGTTGTCTCTCCAACAATAGAGAAACGGATTCAGTTTTTCCGGACCGCTTCACCCTGATATTCGATAAGATATAGTTAGATGTTGAAAGGTTTGACCAACTTGAAAAATATTTTGTATCGATTCCAAAATCTCGAATACGCCTTTGCGAACTTTCGCAATTGGCAGCATCAATCTTCTTTTTGCCAAGTCCCTCGGAGGAATTGCACTTTCTCTTGATTTCAATAAAGTTGCGTCTAATGTCGACTCTATCCTGATCTTTATGAAACAAATAGTTTTCTTCAGATTCTCTAAAAGCTCCTGAAAGAATCCGGATATGGCCCGCCTCGCGTACGACATTAATAGGATTGCTTATGAAATCGCGCACATGCCACACAAATTTACTCCAGTGAATTTCCCCGTTTAGATTTGGATAGATAGCTTTTTGGATCCGTTCCTTAAGTGGAAATTCTTTGGCCCGTACTTCTGCGATAATTTGCTGCGCCTCAACATACTGACCATTTCGAATCATAAGTAGACTTCGAGCTGGGATGACAAGAGTGTGTACATCTCTAAAACTAGTTATAAAAATAGATAGATCATTTCGACACATCCAAGCAGGATGCCCATGTCGCGTACGTGTGGGATAAGCCAACCCCCCATCAAAATTAATAAGTCCATTAAAAGGAATTCGTATGTATTCTGCGATATCGCCCGTAAATACTCCACCTGTATGAAAAGTTCTTGATGTTAATTGAGTTCCTGGTTCTCCAATGGATTGACCCGCAATGATACCGACGGCTTCCCCCAATTCTACTAAATCGTAATGAGCAAGACTCCGACCGTAACACAACTGACAAATCCGGAAAATGCTTTTACGTGTCAAAGGAGATCTCACATATATTGGCTGCGTCGATACTACTGAGTTACCAGCCAATCCATCACTGATATCTTGATTACGGGTGGCAATACATCTGGCGTCCCGGTATACATTATCTGCCAACACGCGTCCAATCAATTTTTGATATGATATTGTTTTACGAGATTCTCGTTTCCCCTCGATGAAACTAAGCAAAGCAATGCTTTTGCTCGTTTCGCAATCTTTTTTACGTACCACAATGTGTTGGACCACTTCAACAAGCCTGCGCGTTAGGTATCCGGCATCAGAGGTTCGAACGGCGGTATCCACAACTCCCTTGCGAGCGCCGTAACAAGAGATGATATATTCTGTCAGTGATAGGCCTTCGCGGAGGTTTCTTCGGATAGGTAGATCGATTACTTGTCCTCGCGGATCTGACATCAAGCCTCGCATGCCAAGCAACTGATGTACCTGGGAAATACTTCCCCGGGCCCCCGAAAAAGACATCATGTGGACTGGATTTAGAGGATCGATCATTTTGAAACTTGGATTCATTTCTCGTTTTGAACATTCGCTTGTGGCGTACCAGGCTTCAATTGATTGGCGTAACTTCTCCACGGCATGCAAACTCCCATAACGGTAATGATGCTCCGATACGTAGCCTTATTTCTCAGCGTCTTGTACAAGCCATCCTCTGGACGGTACTGCTAAAAGGTCGTCGATTCCCAGTGAGACAGATGCTTTTGTAGCTTGCTGAAAACCCAAAATCTTAACTTGATCCAAAATATTTGTTGTAGATGCAATTCCAAAACAAACGATTAATTTGCTGATGAGTCGCCTCATGGCAACTCTATCCATTGTTTTATTGCAGAACGGTAACTCAATTTGATTTGTCATTATAAGAACCTTAACTTATTATAGCTTTTTATATTTCGACGAAATAATTTAGATTTAAGTATTATTAATTAATAATTTTAATTTAAGCAATTTATTAATTATTTATTAAGTAAATATATATATACATATATACTTATTTAGATTGAAAAGATTTTTCATTCTTCATTAGTGCGGCTAATTAACTATAGTCCCTTCGTATCGTGTCATCATATCCGATGCGGACGAAGTAGTAGACTAAGAAGCCATCGATACACCTTGGATCGCCTCTTTTAATTGTTGATTAAATAAAATACGACCAGCCGTAGTAAGTACATGTATAGTTGAGACATCTCCTCTCCTACACTTTCTAATCTGGTAATTATCATAGAGGTGCAGAGAGGTTCCCGAGGATTCATGTTGAGATTCAATAGGTAATTCGCGACTTTTCGAGCTAATCATTTCCAAATTTAATTCCCATCGAAGCCACAAAAAGGTACAAAAGTCGATTTGATTTGATTCCTTGGCCCTTAGTATGTCGTAATAACTACCGAAAATGGGTAGTTCGGCGGAGTAGACGTCACCCTCTCTCGCAAAAACGGAATGCCTGTTTCCATAAACTCCTTGCTTATTCTCAATTGTTAATATATAAAGACCAAGAAGCATGTCTTGACTAGGTGCAGATACAGAATCACCCGTAGCAGGGGATAACAGATTTACGTGCGAAAACATCGGAAGACGAGCTTCAATCTGAGCTTCAAGAGATAAGGGCACATGAACGGCCATCTGATCTCCATCAAGATCTGCATTAAACCCCCCACAAACCAATGGATGCAAACGAATAGCACGCCCTTCTATTAAAATGGGTTGAAATGCCTGTATACCTAGCCTATGCGAAGTAGGTGCCCGATTCAATAGTATGGGGTGACCCCGCATAACTTCTCTAAGAACTTCCCATATAATGGGATCTCCTTCTCGTATCATATTTTTAGCTGATCGCAGATTACAAGCAAGATGTCATCCAATCAAGTTACGAATTACAAATATTTGAAAAAGTTCGATTGACATTTCTCGAGGTAATCCACATTGATGTAATGAAAGAGATGGGCCTACGACAATAACAGAACGGCCTGAATAGTCGACTCGCTTTCCGAGCAAATTCTCGCGAAATCGTCCCTCTTTGCCCTCAATAAACTCTGAAAATGACTTGTAGGGCCTATTGTTAATATCTCTCATTGGTTGCCCACGTATACCATTATCGATAAGAGCATCTACAGCTTCTTGAATAAGTCTCTTCTGACAAACGATTAATCCCTCCGGCGTAAATTCACTGCCCGATAAGAATTCAACGAGGGTATTATTTCGATGAATTACCTTTCTATAAAGCTCATTAAGGTCGGAAGTAACTAATTCACCTTCATATGATTCAACTATTGGTCTCAATTCAGGTGGAAGAACCGGCAAGATATCTAAAACCATCCATTCTGGTTTTAAATTTGTCCGTAAAAAATCCTTGGCTAATTTCATCCGTCTAACCAGAAGGTCTTTCCTCCTTTGAATTGTTCGATCTTCCCATTCATTACCAACAGGCTTTTGCTTCGTTAGCGCTTGCCACTCCGAATATGCACGATGGATAACATTTTGCAGGTCCAAACCAGTCAATCCTTTTTTGACGGCATCCCCCCCGGTGGCGATTTCGTTACCTTGAAGCGTTTCGTAATTTCGAGTAGAAAAAAAGGCAGGAAGTATGTTTCTCCAAGATCGGTCTTCATAATTGAATAGACCCCGCAATCTTAAGAGGTTGGCCCTCTCGGACACGGGCCTAGCAAGAAAAAGATTGGGATAGGTCGGGTGGTGATTCCCCCCCCCCCCCCCCCCCCCCTTAGAATCGGACGCGATTGTTTCCTCTCATCCGGCTCGAATAACTAATTGTGAAATTGTAAATTGTTTCAAATTTACGGTTTCGAGACGTGTTAACACCGTCTTTTCGAAGATGAAATAGTTGTTCATTACTCGGATTTAAATTCCTTCTTTTTCGAGTAGTCTTGGACCCCCCCCGTATTGATCGATCTACCAAAGAAGAAGTAATTTTCTACTTCTCTATATCTTTTTTAGTTTAATCGGAGGCTGGAGATATTTCCCTTGTTCCCAATGCGATCATTTCCCTCTTTGGGTTTCTACTCCACTTCGATGGCTGCTAATTAAATTGAACAAGAAAATCAATGCGATGTTTAGATTTTCATAACCATCTCTTCCTTTTTTATCTATATCTAGAAATAGATATAGAATACTATTTATAGTATAAAACTTCTTATTTTTCTAAAAAAAAAAGAAAGCCGAAGGTAAAAAGAACTTGATTACCAATCTATCAACTGAAATGGAAATAGTTTTTACAAAGCCCAATCGCTAGATTTTTTGCTAAAAATTAACCATGGAAGAGATTCCCCATCATGCGCGCGGTAGCTTTTACCCCGAGTTAGACAATAATACTCGATCGACGCGAGAGACATGTCGGTTAGAGGCTTTCCACTTCTATTTGGAATGACAGCTTATGGCCAATCTGTAGTGATCGACATATACAATCGAGTCACACATCGCAATATACTGGGCTTTCTGGTTCTTTAAGAGGTTTAGCAAGTAGATTTGCAACATAACTAGGAATTCGTTTCAAAAACCACACGTGAGTGACTGGACACGCAAGTTTAATATATCCCATTCGATATCTTCGAACCCGGGAATCAATAAACTCAACTCCGCAATGTTTGCACAACTTAGAATCCTCCTCTTCGTTATCGACAGATCGATAATTTCCACATGCACAGACGCCGCTTCTTAGGGGTCCGAGTATCCTTTCACGAAATGAGCCATCTCTCTCTGGTTTGTGAGTCTTGTGATGCAACGTGTAAGGTTAATCGACTTGCCCAACGATGTCCCCATTGGGTAACTCTCTTTCAGCCCAACTACGAATCTGGTCAGGAGAAGCCAATCCAATTTGAAGTTGTTGATAATTCGCTCGATGAATCATATTATAAAAAGTTTTGATTAATTACTCACGGAAGAAGTTTCAATTAACTATCAAATAGTTTCACTCCCCCTCCCCAAACCCTCTTCAATTATAAAATTGTACTCCAGGTTCAAACCCATGCGACGTAACTCCCGAACTAGCAATCGGAAAGACTCTGGAACGGTATTGGGCCTAGAAACAGGTTTTCCAGTCATAATTGCACTAAGTACCTTGTAACGAGCCTGAATATGATCTGATTTAATTGTAAGCATTTCTTGCGACGTATAAGACACTCCAAAACCCTCCAAAGCCCATACTTCCATTTCTCCAACCCGCTGTCCCCCTCGTCTAGATCTTCCCTTGAGAGGTTGCTGCGTAACAAGTGCGTACGGTCCGCTCGATCGCGAGTGAATTTTATCGTCGACCTGATGAATCAGTTTCATCATATATCCTTTTCCAATTGTAATAGGTTGCACAAAGGATTCACCCGTTCGTCCATCGATCAATCGACTCTTTCCGGGGTGATCGGGTTCAAATAACCAAGGATTATGGGTGATCGCACTTGCTCTACAAAGTTCTGCAAGTACTAATTTTCTAGAAGCTTCCCGCTCATACCTTTCATCAAAAGGTACTATACGGTAATGGGTTTCCGAAAACTCCCCGGCTAATCCAAGTAAGCATTCAAAAATCTGTCCTACATTCATTCGTGAGGGTACTCCTAAAGGACTTAATATCATGTCGACTGGTGTTCCATCTTGCAAATAAGGCATATCCTGTCTAGGTAATATTTTTGACACAATACCTTTATTTCCATGTCTGCCGGCTATCTTATCACCTACTTGTATCTTACGCTTTTACAATATATAAATATGAATAACTTCTAAATCGTTTGAAGTATCGTCTTCGGGATAAACCCACCTGATATCAATGACTCGACCTCTTCCACCAATCGGAACTTTCAGACAGCTTTCTCTTGCATTAATTAATTGTATACCGGAAATGGCTTGTAACAATCTTCCTTCCGGAGCACGTGATGAATCTGTCCCCTCTTGGGGCGTCAGTTTGCCGACCAAGGCATCTCCCGCCTCTACCCAAGATCCTGATTCTACGATCCCATTTTCATCTAGGTGTCGAAGTGTGTGACTATCCAATTGAGGTATTTGCTTAGTAACCCTTTCAGGACCCTGATTTGTTGTGCAGACTTCAACTTCATGTCTTTCAATGTGAAAGGATGTGGAAATATCTTCATATATTAGTCGTTCGCTAATCAACACTGCATCTTCAAAGTTGTAGCCTTCCCACGGCATGTAGGCTACTAGGATATTTTTACCCAAAGCTGATTCTCCCCTGGCAGTTGCTGCCCCATCAGAGATAACTTCTCCGCGTCTCGGTAATTCTCCCACTAAAGCCGTGGAATTCTGATGTATACAGGTATTGCTGTTGGAGCGCTCATATATCTTCAATCGATTAGTTGTAACACGTAGAACTACAACATTGCCTGGTATTTCGTCGATTGATAGTAGTTCAATCAAATTGCCATCAATATATCGGATTTATCCTTCTCGTTCAGATACAACTACACTTCCAGAATCTGAAGCTACTTAACTTTCTAACCCAGTTCCTACAAAACATCTTTCGGAATTAACCAATGGAACTGCCTGACGTTGCATAGTAGAACCCGTTAAGGCGCGGTTCGCATCATTATGCTCAATAAATGGAATAATTGAAGCTCCGATAGAAAAATAATGCAAAGGATGAATGCTTCGGAAATCAACCTGTTCCCAAAGGACGCTTAGGAATTCTTGTTGATATCGAACCAGTATAAGCTCTTTCTCCCTAGCTCTCCATTGGGATATTAATGAATTTTCAGTCGCTATTCGACAGCAATCATCTTCAGTAGGGGATGAGTATATTAATTGCTCCTTTTCGGATGATCCCGAAATTTTGAGGTACGGGCTTTGCGAAGATCCGGAGTTGCTAACTTCTGCCTGAATAGCTAGTGATGAAATAAGGCCAGCATTCATGCCCTCCGATGTTTCGATTGGGCAAATACGGCCATAATGACTAAAATGGATATCTCTAGCTTGAAAACTGGCGGTTCGCCGTGTCAATCCGCCAGGACCGACGGAACTTAATTTCCGTTTATGCACTAGTTCTGATAATGGATTTATTTGGTCTAAAAATTGTGATAGGGGATGTGATCCAAAAAACTCCTTGAAAGTTGCTACTACTGGTGTAGGCGTTACTAATCCCCGTGGATTTACCGCGCGTTTACGCCTAACGGCCCTAGATAGATTTTGTCGAATCAAATTTTCTAAACGGGTTAGGGCCAACTTCAATTGTTCCTGAAGCAAATCCGCGACAGATCGAACACGTCTATTTTTCAAATGATCTATGTCATCAAGGTTGCCCATTCCGTAGCTTATTTCTATTGAATGATCTGCAGCTGCTAATATGTCTTGGGGCAATAAAAAATATTCCTCTTCGGGTACGTCAAGAGTTAGTTTGATATTTAGATTTCGTCGACCAATTCGTCCCAACTCAAATCTATGCTGGGAAAACCTCTTCTGTAGTTCCTTAAATATAGATTCTGAGAATGAGATATCCGTGTCTGTAGCAGAGTATGAATTTTTATAAAGTTCTGCTGTAGCATCCTCCGACGATTCGATGGCTCCTTCTTGTTTCTTCAAGATATTTGAAAAAATCTTGGGGTAACGAGCATTTTGCAAGATATCTACCTTGCTTAACCCCATAGCTATTAATAAGATCGAAATGGATATCTTCTTCTTCTTGCTGATACGAATCCAAATTTTCTCTCTTCTATCTATTTCTAATTTGAATCTCCCCCCCCGATCCGAAATTACAGTGCTAGTATATGCGGAAATTCCTTTCTGATCGGATTCTCGGTTGTAGTAAATGCCGGGACTTCTCAAGATTTGACTGACCAAAACCCTGGCAACCCCGTTGATAGTAAACGTCCCCTTAGAATTCATCCAGGGAATAGATCCGGGCCGCACGTCTTCTTCTTGTACTACTCTATCTCCGCTACGAATCAATTAAACTGGTACATATGGATCGGATGAGTATGTGACACATTGATACGCGACGTCTCTCTCTTCGACTGAAGGTTGCGCCAATTGATACTGTCTACTAATAACTCAGAATTCGACTTCCTTATCTGTATCTTCAATTTTCGGAAAATTTTCAAGTTCTTCAAGCAACCTTTCATGAATAAATCGATTAAAGCCTTCAAATTGAATTTGTGCAAGTTCTGGTAGTACGGGCATATTTTTACTTCCTCCTAACGAAGTGATGAATTGGGACTCATCCCGATTAAGAATATATCAATTAGATTTCCATCTTTTTATCTTCTTATGTATGGGAAGTTGAATCACCAGCCCCCCCTCCAAAAAAAGAAGAAATAAAAGAAATAGAATCAACTAATTACCCTTCTTCTATTTAGACACAACCAACTTCTCATAAAGATTCATATGACAATGTTTAAACAAGAGGGGGGGGGTAAATAAGATGATATCTCATACTTTTTGAGGAAGTTTTTTGCCCCAGAAGTTCAATCATTTTTATGAGCTGTAAATGAGATAGATCTGTGCGATCTAGGGTTGGTAGAAATAGTTAAGCAAACTCACTCTTTTTGTCCAAATTAGTTGCAATACTTATGCATGCAGAAATGCGATAATCCTTGATAGAAAAAGCCAGGAGATACATAGCAGTAAAACGGGTTTAATGATTATATCACGTAAGGTATTTCAACTACCAGAGAAAGATTGAAAAACAGATAGACGCTCTTCTTTCTATGGCATCAAATAACTTCTTTTCAAAATTTTGAACCAAATGAGAGTTGAAATTTTCGAAAAAGAAGTTAGTTGATAAAGTGAAGAAGAGAAAATATTGTTGACTCCGAGTCTATTGCTACATAAACTCCAATCAAATTCATTGGTGGGATTGTAGTTCAATCGGTTAGAGCACCGCCCTGTCAAGGCGGAAGTTGCGGGTTCGAGACCCGTCAATCCCGACGGATTCCAATGAAATTGACTAGTTCAAAATTCATTTTACAGGCTCGGGCTTGGGTCGAGCTGGATTCGAACCAGCGTAGGCATCGCCAGCGGATTTACAGTCCGTCCCCATTAACCGCTCGAGCATCGACCCAGAATTGAGAAATGAATACCCCCAGGGGAATTCGAATCCCCGTCGCCTCCGTGAAAGGGAGGCGTCCTAGGCCTCTAGACGATGGGGGCCCAGTTACCTCTTAGGTAGATTAAGAGTATTTCCCATCAGTTGTCAATTTAAAAAACTAATGAGGAAATAATGAGAGAATCCATTTTTTGAACAACCTAAATTAGGATTGTAACAGCAGCAGAAGTAATAATGATTTCAGCCATTTCTTCATCTATCATTAATATAAATTCAACTAATTGGAGCGATTTCGCAATTCCTACAAAACGGATGCGTCAGGATGATACTTCCCGAAGACAAACACTAGTATTCTCGATATTTCATTTCGTGATATACTATGTAATCAATATCGAAAATTCAGATTCGATCTTTTTCTTTTTAATTGATTAGCTGGTAATTCGGTCGACCCGAGTAGTTAAGAGATGATGGTTTATAATAGAATCCGAGAGTTTTTTCGACGAAACCGCTCGAGCTATTTTCCAACTGATGATTTGAACTGCCAATACGGAAGTAAATATTCTCGCGTTTGTAGCTACTGCACTTTTCATTTCGATTCCGACAGCTTTTCTGCTTATTCTTTACATTCAAACGGCCGCGCAGAATAACTAGTAATTGGTAACTGATTTAACTACCAATTTGTCAATAAATCTTCATATGCAAGAGCAACAGAGGTAGTAGGAGTAGAAGGTACCATCTGTTCTTTATTCGTGAAATAGAGCAAGATGCAAACCGCTACTCCCGCTTTAGATGATATTTTTCCGCTACCGTTACTGTTAGTAACAACTTATTCTCAACGTGGCGCCCCTTCTGATTAGCTTTTTTCTGTCAGTCAGAGTCTATGCTTTTCTATATTGTCTTCATATTTCTGAATATCGCATACCATGCATTATTCACGAATGCAACTTCCAAAAATTGATAGATCACCTTCTTGATCTATCAATTTTTGTTTTTCATTCAATTACTTCTCTTTTTTACAGATCTGCATATACCTTAATACATATATATATACATATATGCGTATATCTTATGAATCAACCTCTACAAACCCAGAAAAAGGAGTGAAGTATCCGGACGGAAAGTATGGTCCCAAAAAATGTCAAGTATATGTTCACTCCCTGTTTTTCATTCTGGGTGCAGTTATACCGTCAGACAAAACAATGAAATTTCGAGTTAACAAAGTTATGACCTAACATAATAATGACCGGGGTAAGTTCTGGCTCATGGTGAAGAAGGAAGATCAGTCTATTGGAGTACTAGATTAACCCATTTTGTTATTTCAATCTTTGTTTCGAAGTGACAGAAAAATGGGTGAAAGGAGAAGATATCAGTTTATTCCAATTTGGTAATTCCATCTCCGATCCGATGTTAGATAATTTTTTAGCATTCGTTAGTTAGTAAAAACTATGGGAAATATCCCCCGGCTGCACCACCACCACCCCTTTCACTCAAATATAAGATTTAAGGTGGGAAAATACGAATCGATGGTCTCATCATGACTGCATGTATCCCCCGAAATCAGGCTACTGAAGGGACGGTTAACCGTTTGTTACAAACCGCTTCGTCCCCAAACTACAAGTGAAAGGGAAAATGTGGAAATCACCGTCAAGGCAGCCCAAGCTATAGTAACTAAGTCCGTATTTGTAATTCCTATCTACTTACTCTCTCGATTTTTATCAATTACTAATTATTTATAAGTCCAAATACAAAACAAAGCTTAAAGAAGCTTGAAACTTGTTGCTAACAAGGAGCAAACACCTAATTTGATGAAGTAGTTCAATAACAAGAGATACTGCGTGTGTAAAATCTTCTTCTTCTTTTTTCAATGGTACCGGTTGATAGCTCCCTCTTACTTAAGAGATTTTGGCGATTTAGATCTTCTGATTACCAATTAATGATATACTTAATTAGGATTGTTTATGCGTGACGCGTCGAGACACATGAAATGTGATAGGCTATAACAGGCTATAGAGCACCTCAACCTGTATCCGATTTTGGCGCAATAAACAATCCTTTCTAAGAAGAAATTTACTAAATGAGTAAATCCAACTAGATGAAATAGATCTAGTTCCTCCTCGTCATAAGAGGCTCTCTTGTTAGGCGACACCCAGATTCGAACTGGGGCATTAAGGATTTGCAGTCCTCCGTCTTACCGCTTGACTATGTCGCCCCGTGTTTGCTAGTAGCAAACAGTGCCTATCCAGGCGGAAACAACACCCAAATTGGATTATCAAATAGCATGTAACTGAATAACGTGAATATCTCATCAATACCTAGTAGTTATACTACTAGTTATACTAGTAATAATTATATTATCTGCCAGAAAAGTTAGCAAGTAAGTAGCTGCCCCCACCCCACCCACCCCTCCCGCCCCCTACCCCAGGCGGTTTTTCTATGGTATAGAATTGATTGCCATATGTTTGATGGGCAAAATGGCTATTTTGACAAACTTTTTTGCCTTGAAAACTAATTGCTTCAAAGTAAAGACGGAACATGAAATAAAAATTAGATAGGTCTTCGCTTCCAATCAATCGTTAATCGATTGATTAACGTTTGAAGCTTTTTCCTTCTTTTTCAACTTTCCGTTATGAAAATTCATTGGATTTTCTCATTCTATTCTACTAGGCATATCTATATATGCGGCAGAACCTGTTTATTTTATTTTATATGGGATAGGCGGATAGCGGGAATCGAACCCGCGTCATCTCCTTGGCAAGGAGATATTTTACCATTCAACTATATCCGCATAATCTGTTATATCATCTTAATCCTGTCATGGAGTTTGAACAAAAAAAGTTTGCGCACGTATATATTTTAGATTTAGAAGTAAAAATCCCCATCATCTATGGGGAGGGCAAACCTAGGTCTATTCTACTAACTACTAAGTGGAAATTGACTACACTACAGCTATGTATACCTAATTTCCTGGGGATTTCAATCAGTAAAAATCTTTTCTTCTCTATTTGGCAACTCCACCCGTAATGGCAAATTACGAGAGGAGGAGCCGAGACGATACAAAATCTTAATTAAGAAATAAACGAATTAGGTATACCTACCAAAAAAACTGATCCAATCCATAACGACGCCCCTGAAAAAACTATATTTTTATTGTTGGACCAGCCATCAGGGGATGCAAAGGCAACGGGCACCCCTACAACTAGTAAAAATGAAGTGGCAACTAATCCAAATAAAGACAATTGGAACGCGATAGTCATAATTCTAATTGTTTCCCTACTTATTTAAGGTATAGACTGTTCGTACCATCCAATCCTCATCCAACGGAACTCTCGGTTCGACACGAATTACTTTGTTGACGAGGCGCGGAGACCTTGTCACTAACTACCTCAAATTTCGTAAGGTTTTCGTTGATTAATAGTTGGTTTAGCTTCCGGCAGCAGGGATGATTATACGTACTAGCTTTATGGAGAGATGGTCGAGCGGTTTAAGGCTCCAGTCTTGAAAACTGGCATGGTAACAAGATGCCATCGAGGGTTCGAATCCCTCTCTCTCCTGCTTTTTGTAGCAAAAAGAAAAATTTGACAGGAGGGACAATAGTAATTAGTTATTCCTACATACCGTGAAATATCTCTCCTTATCCTATCAAACTTGGAATTAAGTGAATATTACAGGTTACATTATTCAGTGAACTTGGCACTGACCAAAGTAGGTATATATATATCTATATATACCTACTTGCTGACAATAAAAAAAGATCGAAACGAGGATTTCTATTCTGTCTTCATCATCTCGACATAGATTTTCAAGTCTTAATTAAGAGGTGTCATGGAAAGAACGGGTTCGGTGTCGCGGTCAATTCCTTTTTCAAACCCGGCTGCGGCTGCGCGAGCCCTACCCGCGTGCCATAAATGACCCACGAAAAAGAAGAATCCCAGGACAAAGTGAGAGGTTGCTAACCAACTCCGAGGAGATACGTAGTTTACGGCGTTAATCTCGGTAGCTACCCCACCTACGGAGTTTAGAGAGCCCAGGGGGGCATGAGTCATATACTCCGCAGATCGTCGCTCCTGCCAGGGTTGTATATCCCTCTTCAACTTACTAAGATCTAAACCGTTGGGACCCCTTAAAGGTTCTAACCAGGGGGCGCGAAGGTCCCAGAAGCGCATGGTTTCCCCTCCGAAAATAATTTCTCCCGTGGGAGAACGCATCAAGTATTTACCTAACCCAGTGGGGCCCTGGGCGGAACCTATGTTAGCACCGAGACGTTGGTCCCTGACAAGAAAAGTAAAAGCTTGTGCTTGAGAAGCTTCTGGGCCGGTAGGACCATAAAATTCACTAGGATATGCTGTGTTGTTAAACCAAACGAAACAGCAGGCAGTGAATCCAAAGATGGAAAGAGCTCCCAAGCTATAGGATAAGTAAGCTTCCCCGGACCATACCAAAGCACGACGAGCCCAGGCAGAGGGTTTTGTTAATATGTGCCAAATTCCACCAAAAAGGCAGATGGATCCCAACCAAACATGTCCTCCGATGATATCTTCCAGATTATCCACACTTGCAATCCATCCTTCTCCCCCAAAAGGAGATTTCAGTAGGTAACCAAAGATAATATTAGGGCTTAAGGTGAGATTTGCAATCTCTCTCACATCCCCACCTCCGGGTGCCCATGTGTCGTACAACCCTCCAAAATAGAGTGCTTTGAAAACTAGGAGAAAAGCCCCAAGACCTAGTAGTATTAAATGAATACCGAGAATTGTGGTCATCTTATTCTTATCCTTCCAAGTATAACCAAAGAAAGGAAAAGATTCCTCTAACGTTTCGGGACCAATTAAGGCGTGATAGATACCCCCAAACCCCAAGACTGCGGAAGAAATCAGATGGAGTACTCCAGAAACAAAGTAGGGAAAGGTATCGACTACTTCCCCGCCAGGACCCACTCCCCAACCCAGAGTAGCTAAGTGGGGAAGTAGGATTAATCCCTGTTCATACATAGGCTTCTCTGATACAAAGTGAGCCACTTCAAACAAATTCATAGATCCAGCCCAGAAAACAATCAAGCCTGCATGAGCTACGTGGGCACCAAGCAATTTACCAGACAGATTAATTAGTCGGGCGTTGCCAGCCCACCAGGCAAAACCTGTGGTTTCCTGGTCGCGGCCACCGAGCGAGAGGGTTCCATTAAAGAGCGTTTCCACGGGGTAAAACCTCCTCGGGAAATACAAGGTTTTCGTGGGGCTGATCCTGAGCTGCCATCCAGGCACGGATACCCTCGTTTAGTAATATATTTTTCGTGTAAAAAGTCTCAAACTCGGGATCTTCTGCTGCACGAATTTCTTGGGAGACAAAATCGTACGCGCGTAAATTCAGGGCGAGACCAACTACTCCAATAGCACTCATCCATAAACCTGTCACTGGCACAAATAACATAAAGAAGTGTAACCAACGTTTGTTGGAGAAAGCAACACCGAATATTTGGGACCAAAAACGATTTGCGGTTACCATTGAATAAGTTTCCTCATTCTGAGTTGGATTGAACGCTCGGAATGTGTTTGCGCCGTCACCGTCTTCGAATAAAGTATTTTCAACTGTAGCGCCGTGGATGGCACATAATAGGGCCGCGCCAAGGACTCCTGCAACTCCCATCATATGAAATGGATTCAAAGTCCAATTATGAAAACCTTGAAAAAATAGAATGAATCGGAAGATGGCGGCTACGCCAAAACTGGGTGCAAAAAACCAACCGGATTGGCCCAAAGGGTAAACCAAAAATACCGATACAAAAACCGCAATTGGAGCGGAGAAAGCTATTGCGTTGTAAGGGCGTAGTTGCACAGACCTTGCAAGTTCAAATTGGCGTAACATAAAACCGATTAGGGCAAAGGAGCCGTGGAGAGCAACAAAGGTCCATAAACCCCCTAATTGGCACCAGCGGGTGAAATCTCCCTGTGCTTCAGGGCCCCACAAAAGTAGTAAGGAGTGGGCCAAACTGTTAGCGGGAGTGGAGACCGCAGCAGTCAAGAAGTTGCATCCTTCCAAGTAAGAACTAGCTAATCCGTGGGTATACCATGAGGTGACAAAGGTTGTACCTGTGAACCAACCGCCCAAAGCGAAGTAGGCGGTAGGAAAAAGTAGGAGGCCAGACCAACCCACGAAGACGAAACGGTCTCTTCTTAGCCAGTCGTCCATACTATCAAATAAATCTTTCGGCTCCTTGGAAGATTTTCCGATGGCAATGGTCATATTCATTCCCTCATTCAGCTCCTCAAACAATTTTTGGGTTCCCCCCCTCTTTTTTCTTTTTCGAGCCGCGGCCTGGTGTAGTTGTGCCCCTTCGCGGTGAAATGAAGCTGACCCGCTATCTAGGAAGCTGTTCTTCCCGGGAAGTCATTTACGAAGGCGGAGGACTCTTAGGAGTTATTACACGAAAATAAGACTTTAAAGCTCAGTCAGGAGGTTGGATTTTCTAACTCCGTTCAGTATTTTTTTTTTTTTTTGCCTTGCTTCTAGGTTTGTCCTCTCTCTTTTTTATTCTGTTGTGTTTTTTCGTCCAACCATTCCTTCTCTGCTATGCTTCTTCTCCTTCTCATATAATTTTAGCTTCTTCTGGGGCATCTCTTCCCTCTTACTTGATCCTAAGCTGATCCTGTTTGTTACGTAGTTTTTTGAGCAGTGGGTAGACCTTTCTTTTCTTCCGAAATTTTGACTTTGTTAACTATTCAGTCGTATTAAAACTACCATGGGAATCCGACCTAGCACAAAAAGAAAACGGAGTTGTTTCTAATCTAAGAAAATCTAATGGAAGAAATACTTACTGGAGCGGCGTGAAGAGTTTCTATTCATATTATAGAATATATGTATATATGTGGGTGTGGTATCCATCCCCTTTTCAAAATTATTTCGGTACTTATTTTACCAACCCCCAGTAAAAACTGGAAGCCTTTTTGTTTGGTTTGGCCCCAAATAGCGGTAATGGATAAGCAGCATGCCGCAATTTAAAAATGAGCGGGGTATATGTTAAAAATATTAACATCGAACAAAAAGATTCGCTGCTGATATCAAACCCCAACGGACGGAGAAATTAAAAATGTTTCTAGGTTTTCAGAAGGAATATATAACAAATAGGAGTGCCACATACTCGAATAACTTCTATTAATTGCAGGAAATTATTTCCATAAGTAAATAAGAGATTTGCCACGTAATTTTCCTTTTCAAATTGGAAATTATATAACTACGTAGTTCCACATATATATATATATACCTATAGATGTATATAGATATATTGATACTGATGTTGGGAATTCATATTCAGTTCCCGAGGTAAGGATAACAAAAGAGGTTCTGCCACTAAAAATTATATCCACTTTATTTTCTTCCTTACCTCCTTGTTGTAATGGATGGCACATTACTCAGTGGAACAAAACTACTCAAGTAGGCTACCTCGATTAAAAGAGAAAGAGCTTAACTAAAAAATTGAAATTGATCGAATTCCATCTTCGATATTCTATTTTCAATAATTAGGTAATTCCTTATTTGTTAGAAATGTTGGGAAATAGAACTTCTTCTTACATCAAGAAGCCATGTGGACCAGAGTGTTTCCATGAAACTGAATAAGTTCGATCCTCGAAGTTCTCAAGGCTTCTTGATTAGCCCCTTGTCGGATTTGAACCGACGACTTACGCCTTACCATGGCGTCACTCTACCCCTGAGTTAAGGGGGCTTTAAATCGTAACTACTATCTGATTGAGCTCCATTAGACACACCGTCAGTTTTTGCCCCATATTTGTACTTTTTGAAAAGTTCTAACTTGATGAAGCAGGAAGAACCAGTTTTAGTCTGAAATAAGATGGAGCTATGCTCCTAAGTTGTACATTTTACACTTTTATCTAGAAGTGGATCTGCAGATCTATTTCTAGATAGGTTTCCGTCCCACCAAGCAACAAAGTTCAGAAAAAAGAGAAGTAAATAATAGAAGAGGCAGAAAATACCAATTAGGTAATTCTTTTTTTGATGCGTGACGTCAGACAATCCCAATCTACTAATTGATTGAAAGACTTGTACTTTCTCGATATCCCATCTGGTAAAATTAATACCAGCTTTGCCAATAAAACGCAAGAAGCTGATTTGTCTAAGCTCGCGAAGAACATCAAGCATCACATTGCTAACGTAGATAAACAATTGTTAGTTTACTTCGCGGGGACAGGATTTGAACCTGTGACCTCAAGGTTATGAGCCTTGCGAGCTACCAAGCTGCTCTACCCCGCTTAGTTGATGGCTCCAACGTAATTATTATACATATATTGAATAATTACATTGGATGTAAGTGGAAAAGACTATCTAATTCACAGACTTAGACATCATCTTTTTAAATAAATAGAGGGGAATTTCCTACTACCAACTTGATTTGAATACTCCAGGCAGCAGACAATTGTGTGCCATTTCACGAAGTACATGTCTAGATAAGCCAAAGTATCGATAATTGGATCGGGGTCGTCCAGTTAGGGAACACCGGTTGCGTAGACGAACAGGTGCACTACCTCGCGGTAGAGATTGCAATCTTTTGGAAAAGATTAGTTTACCCTGAATTGACGAGCTACCTCTAATCTGTCTCTTCAAAGACTGGCGAATGGTATGATATCTTCTGACTAATTCTTTCTTTCTTCTTTCTTTTTCAACAAGACTCTTCTTTGCCATAATTGATAAATCAGTAAGCAGGATTCGATTACTACTCTAAAACAGATTGGATTCGCAACCAGAAATCTATTTACAAATAACTAGAAGATGGAGAATCAATTTCTATTTCTAATTATGGAGAAATAGAAGATTTTTGGTTTTGAAAATCAATTGGTTGTACAAAATAATGGGAGTACAAACTTGATGCGGAAGTAAACAATTTGATAGTCTATCCATAAAAAATTAGCCAAATTTACCTGATGTAGATGCTATTAGAAAAGCTGCATAGGTAAAAATGTAACCCACGGAGAAGTGGGCTAGTCCCACCAGCCTTGCTTGAACAATGGAGAGGGCGACCGGCTTATCTTTCCAACGTATCACATTTGCTAGGGGTGTTCGTTCATGAGCCCAAGCTAGAGTTTCAATAAGTTCTTGCCAATAACCTCGCCAAGATATTGGAAACATAAATCCGGTAGCCCACACGAGATGTCCAAACAAGAACATCCACGCCCATACAGATAAGCTGTTCATACCAAAAGGGTTATAACCATTAATAAGTTGTGAAGAATTCAGCCATAGGTAATCCCTCAACCATCCCATTAAATACGTAGAAGATTCGTTGAATTGAGCAGCATTCCCTTGCCATAAAGTGATGTGTTTCCAATGCCAATAGAAGGTAACCCATCCAATGGTGTTTAGCATCCAGAAAATGGCTAAATAAAACGCATCCCAAGCTGAGATATCGCAGGTACCGCCTCGCCCAGGACCATCGCAGGGAAAACTGTAACCAAATTCTTTCTTATCTGGCATCAACTTGGAACCGCGAGCATCTAAAGCGCCTTTGACTAAAATCAGTGTAGTCGTATGTAGGCCCAAAGCGATGGCATGGTGAACCAAGAAATCCCCAGGTCCAATCGTTAGAAATAGTGAGTTGCTACTACTGTTAATAGCATCTAACCAACCTGGTAACCATAATCCTCGACCAGCATTACTTGCTGGACTACCTGCCGAGGATAGAAGCACATCGAAACCGTATAAAGTTTTACCATGAGCAGATTGAATCCATTGAGCAAAGATAGGTTCAATAAGAATCTGTTTCTCCGGAGTCCCGAAGGCTAGCATTACGTCGTTGTGGACGTAGAGCCCCAGCGTGTGGAACCCCAGGAATAAACTTGCCCAACTTAAGTGAGCTATTATGGCTTCTTTATGTTCTAACATTCTTGCTAAAACATTATCTTTATTTTGTTCCGGATCATAATCTCGAATAAAGAATATAGCTCCGTGTGCGAAGGCTCCTGCCATGATAAAGCCGGCAATATATTGATGATGAGTGTATAGCGCGGCTTGAGTCGTATAATCCTGTGCTATAAAAGCATAGGCGGGTAAGGAATACATGTGTTGCGCGACTAAAGAAGTGACAACCCCCAAAGCAGCTAAAGCAAGCCCTAATTGAAAATGGAGAGAATTGTTGACTGCGTCATAAAGCCCTTTGTGTCCACGGCCCAACTTACCTCCTGGAGGGATATGGGCCTCAAGAATCTCTTTCATACTATGCCCAATACCAGAATTAGTCCTGTACATGTGGCCGGCAATTATAAACACAACGGCAATAGCTAAGTGGTGATGAGCAACATCCGTTAGCCATAAACTCTGAGTTTGTGGGTGAAATCCACCCAAAAAGGTTGAAATGGCTGTTCCCGCCCCTTGGGTGCTATCAAACAAATGATTACCAGAATCGGGATTTTGCGCATAAACACCCCACTGACCCGAAAAAAACGGTCCCAATCCTTGGGGGTGCGGAGCGGCAGTCAATAAATTACCCCATCTGACATGTCCACCCCTTGCTTCAGGGATAGCTACGTGAACTAAATGTCCTGCCCAAGCCAGAGAACTCACCCCGAAAAGTCCTGAAAGATGGTGATTAAGCCGGGATTCGGCGTTTTTGAACCAAGAAATGCTTGGTTTCCATTTAGGTTGCAAATGTAACCAGCTAGCTAATAAGAATGAAGCAGAAATAACTAGTAGAAAAACAGCTCCGGTATAGAGATCTTGGTTACTGCGTAGACCGATAGTGTACCACCATTGGTAAACACCCGAATAGGCAATATTGACTGGACCCGCGGCGCCCCCTCGAGTGTAGGATTCGACAGCTGGTTGACCAAAATGAGGATCCCAAATGGCATGAGCAATGGGTCTCACATGTAGTGGGTCCCGTACCCACGCTTCAAAATTACCCTGCCAAGCCACGTGGAACAAGTTTCCAGAGGTCCAGAGAAAGATGATAGCTAATTGACCAGAATGAGATGCAAATATTTTTTGGTATAGACGTTCCTCGGTAGTATCGTCGTGACTCTCGAAGTCGTGGGCAGTGGCTATACCAAACCAGATACGACGAGTAGTCGGGTCTTGGGATAGACCCCGGCTGAACTGTGGAAATCTTGATGCCGTAATGTTTCTCAAATCCTCCTAGCCATTATCCCACTGCAATGATTCTCGCCAGGAAGAACGCCCACGTCGTGGCAATTCCACCCAGAAGGTAGTGAGTTACTCCCACGGCACGTCCCTGGATAATACTCAGGGCCCTAGGTTGGGTGACGGGGGCAACCTTTAACTTATTATGAGCCCAAACAATGGATTCAATAAGTTCTTGCCGGTATCCGCGACCACTAAATAAAAACATCAAACTGAAAGCCCAAACGAAATGAGCCCCCAAGAATATAAGACCATATGCGGATAACGAAGAACCATAGGATTGAATGACTTGGGAAGCCTGTGCCCACAAAAAATCTCGCAACCATCCATTAATCGTTGTTGAACTTTGTGCAAAGTTTCCCCCAGTAATGTGGTTTACCACCCCCTGTTCGCTTATACTGCCCCAAACATCGGATTGCATCTTCCAACTAAAGTGAAATATAACTACTGAGATTGAGTTGTACATCCAGAATAATCCCAGGAAAACGTGATCCCAAGCCGATACTTGACAGGTGCCTCCTCTGCCAGGACCATCGCAGGGAAAACGAAAACCAAGATTTGCTTTATCGGGTATTAGTCGGGAGCTGCGTGCAAATAAAACACCTTTTAATAATATTAAAACAGTAACGTGGATAGTAAATGCATGGATATGGTGGACCAGAAAATCTGCGGTACCTAGTGGAATTGGGGCCATGGCAACTTTGCCGGCTACAGAAATTAAGTCATTGTAACCCCAGCTTAAACTAGTACTCGCTGCGGCATTAGGCGCGGTTGATCCGGGAGCCAACGCGTGAGTATTTTGCACCCACTGAGCAAATACCGGCTGTAATTGAATGGCGGTATCTGAAAACATATCTTGAGGGCGCCCCAAGGCGCTCATGGTATCATTATGGATGTATAGACCAAAGCTGTGAAAACCTAGGAAAATACATACCCAGTTGAGATGTGAAATTATTGCATCGCGATGCCGAATAACGCGATCTAACAGATTGTTATATTGGGTAGTTGGATCGTAATCTCTTACCATAAAGATAGCCGCGTGTGCAGCTGCTCCAACGACTAGAAATCCTCCTATCCACATATGATGTGTAAACAAGGAAAGTTGTGTGGCATAATCGGTAGCCAGGTAAGGATACGGGGGCATCGCATACATATGATGGGACACAATAATCGTTAAAGAACCTAGCATGGCAAGATTGATTGCTAATTGGGCATGCCACGAACTTGTTAGAATTTCGTAGAGACCTTTGTGGCCTTCACCCGTGAAGGGACCTTTATGAGCTTCCAAAATTTCTTTCGTACTATGTCCGATACCCCAGTTGGTTCTATACATGTGACCAGCTACCAAAAAGAGCACGGCAATGGCTAAGTGGTGATGCGCGGCATCAGTCAGCCACAAACCCCCCGTTACTGGGTTCAAACCTCCGCGGAAAGTCAAAAAATCTGAGTATTCTGACCAGTCGAGAGTAAAAAGTGGGATCAGTCCTTTCGCAAAACTTGGATACGCTTGAGCCATAAGATCACGATTAAGAATCCATTCGTGGGGAAGGGGTATTTCTTTGGGGTCAACCCCCGCATCTAGGAGTTGGTTAATTGGTAGTGAAACATGTATCTGATGTCCCGCCCAAGCTAGAGATCCCAACCCTAATAAACCCGCCAAATGGTGATTTAGCATCGACTCAACATTCTGGAACCAAATTAGTTTCGGGGCAGCTTTGTGGTAGTGAAACCAACCGGCGAAAAACATTAATCCAGCGAGGATTGAAGCACCCACAGCTGTGCAATAGAGCTGCAATTCACTAGTTATTCCAGAAGCTCGCCAAAGTTGAAAAAATCCAGACGTTATCTGTACACCCTGAAAACCTCCACCTACATCTCCATTGAGTATCTCTTGACCCACTATTGGCCAAACAACCTGGGCACTAGGTTTCACATGAGTAGGATCATTAAGCCACGCTTCATAATTGGAGAAACGGGCCCCGTGAAAGTACATGCCACTCAACCAAATGAGAATAACAGCTAATTGACCAAAATGGGCACCAAAAATTTTACGGGATATATCCTCCAAATCATTTGTATGACTATCAAAATCATGGGCATCGGCATGTAGGTTCCAAATCCATGTGGTGGTATTGGGGCCCTTAGCCAAACTCTTCGAGAAATGTCCGGGTTGGGCCCATCTCTCAAAAGATGTTTTTACGGGATCTTTTTCCACCATAATCTTGACTTCTGATTCTGGCGAACGAATAGTCATCGGGACTCTCCTCTCTTCGGGCAAGGGATAACAACAACCTACCAACGGTAGATACTAAACTTCTAGGAACTAGAGTTTTTACCAACATGTCAACATGTAGTAATTTATTCCCTTCTCTACTGAGTTTGAAATGAGTTTAAAACTCGAGCAGCTGCTATCAAGAAGTTATGCAGGGCAGTCTTTTTATGGCATTATTACACGGCCCAATAGTGCCCAATGGACTTGATAGGGGTGGTCATACGTCTAGTAGGGGGAAAGGCCACAGGGTTTGTGTCGAGCAAGCAAGAATTTCTATCTATTAACTCTATTTATTAACCTTATTTTCTTATGCCGCCCCCCCCCCCCTATTAATTAATTAATTAAGCGAAGAAAGACGTCCCGTAATTTTTAACCGATTCTGTGCTTCAATGTAATTGCCGGGGGAAGGTGCTATTGCCTGTTTCCAATATTCAGCAGCTTGATCGAACCAAGCCTCCGAAATCTCCAAATTTCCTTGGTTAATGGCCTGCTCCCCTCGCTCAGAATGGGTGATTATTTTCAAACCCCCTCCTTTAGAACCGAACTTGGGGGTTTCCCACCTCATACGGCTCAGACAACTCTGTTACTAGTTTTTCGTCTCCTAATCAAGTTAGAGAATTATTTCTGAACTTTGTAGGAACTTGGGAATAGTCCGGTTTCTAATTTCATTCTTCTTGAGTAAAATTTTTTCCGTACTCCTAGTTAAAAAAACAGAAGGAAATAATTAAGAAGATCCTTCGGCACTAACTACCTATCTCAATGTAGATCTCCTTTCTCTCTCTTTTTTTTTTTTCTTCAAATTGGAGGAATTTCTCTTTTAGGATTTGATACTATGCCGCGGTCCGTCACTTATTATTTTTCCCAATTGTCTTTACTACGGAGACAAGTTGTATAATTTCTTCGATGGACCAATCTCATTGCATCAACCCAAAATTTCAATGATGAATCTTTGCGATGCTTTATTCTCCAATTCAGTCAATTATCCATGAGACAGTTAGGCTATCTACCTTTTTCAAACCCAGATTGTTTTGAAAGAGGCCGAATCCCGCAGCTCGAGACAGCTCCCGTTTGGAAGTATGCTTGAGGGAAGCCCGCGTTAGTTGAGTATTTGTAAACCGGAGAATCTTGAAGCGTAGGTAGTCGCACGTGGTGACAGATCACAGCCATATTATTAAAAGCTTGTGGCAGAGAAGAATTTCGCTCCGGTGCTTGAAAGTAATATTCCAAAGCTCTTGCGTGTTTTCCATTACTTGTATGAGTGAGGCCTATGTTGTAAAGTATGTAGCTTCGGTCATAAGAGTCAACCTCTAAACGCATGGCTTCGTAATAGCTTCATAAAGCTTCTGCATATTCTCCTTCAGATTGGGCCGACATCCGTTACGGTTGCTTATACAAATAAGCCCCGTTTCAAAACCGTACATGAGATTCTCAACTCATACGGCTCCTCCCACTCGATTTGCGTAAAATAAATAAAAATTTAAACTATCTAATTATCTATACTTCTAATTTTGAGCAGGGGTTAGTGTTTCGTGAAAGCTGGTATCTAACCATCCTTCTCCCAAAATATTTCTATAGTTGAGGCGGTTGTGCCACCTCTTTTATTGCGGCGACACCAGCAGCAATAAATACTTTGGTAGATTATTCGTTCCCAACATTTTGTGTTTCGAGGGGTTATTCACCTCAGCAATCTCCGATGATTTTAAGGGTATCCGAGTTACAAACGGGATGGGTGTTTGTTACCCCAATCACTATTTGTCCTTACCACAAATTCGAAGTTATCAAAAATTGGCAATATATGTCAAAGCCAAAATTTGTTATTGTCGTAGATTTTGTGTAGCCGATTCCTCCACGTGATGCCATTCCCCCCCCCCCCCCCCCCTTGGGTTTTCCCCAAAAAAAGAAATTGTTTTTCACATCAAATTAGGGATTTAACCTTTTGTTTGTTTGATATAAAAACCCGAAAAAAGGGAACCGTAGCTTTCCAAGGTTGTTTTAATCGGGAAACCCCAATAAAAGGGTTCTTTCAAAAATCAAAACAGACCTTAAAAAAAAAAGGGGGGTTTTTAAAAAAAACCCCCAATTTTTTAATTTTTAGTAAATAGTTATAGATTGCTTGCCTTATCGAGTCGCGCCATCCCTATAATACGTAGAAGCTTTTTTTTTTTTTTTAGTGGTAGGTAGGATTTGCAGTAGAATATTCGCTAGAACTGTAAAAGTTTTGTCAATAAAATTATCATTTTTTTGAGATTTAGGCATAATCAAATTTGACTCCTTGTTTTTTTTTTTTTTTTGCACCCCCTGCTACTTGTTATTAGTCTATTAATTTAAATTGCAAAAAGAAAAGGAGATGTTTAGACAATAAGATAAAGAAGGGAAGGCAGTACTGGGACAAGCCTTGTTAATTATCTTTTTATTTTTTGATTTGTATTTCGGCAAAAGACTAGTTTCAATTATTATTTGCAAGTCACTTGTTATTTTGTCATCAAAATACCTAAAATATGCCAACTAGTTTAATTCGTAAACCTCAATACAGGAAGGGTGGCTGAGCGGCTTAAGGCATAGCACCGGAAATGCTAAGTAGAGTTTTATCTACCGAGGGTTCAAATCCCTCCCTTTCCTCTCTTTCTTTTTATCTACCCAGGGTTATCTTTATCTACTTTTGCCGAAATCTAGCTAAATTGCCGATTCAAAAGAGACGGGCTGGAGTCAGACTTTCAAATCAAGTCAGCCAACTTTGAAGAAGCCGAGGGACCATCTCGATACAAACAATTGGTAATTCTTCGGCTAATTAAGAATTTGGTTGAAGTGACGTGAACGGGTGATTCAGATATTTACACTGAATCGTGTGCCAAATCAAATTAAATTGCCCAAGAAGAGAGAAGAGACTATTTCTATATTAAGTTAAAAGTTTATGATTTAGATTTTGATTCAAACAGAATGAACAAGCTAGATCGAAAAACTTTCGCATCTTCCTCAGTAATCTGCTTATTGAATTCGACCATCCATCCTAAGTCTTTTGCATAAATTCTAATTGTAGTCCAACTTCTTTTTTAGGAAAATACTAATTTAATGAATGATCACTAGGCTTTGCGGGAGTAATACTCAACAACTAACAACTCATTTATATTCAAATTGACAGATTCTCGATTGGCGATACAATTCACCAATCCTGTTGGCTTGTCGTCTTCCGATAGGAAGATAGTTAAGTAATCCGGCGTTTTGTCCCCCCCAGTAAACTTATTTCTCGATGCATTATACGAAGTTGGTCGATTTCGAACAGTAATGATATCTTTTGGCTTACAGCGATAACTTGGTATATCTACGACGCAGCTGTTCACTAAGATATGTCTATGATTAACTAACTGCCTAGCGGCCGGAACCGTAGAAGCAAGACCTAGATGGAAAATAACATTATCCAGACGCATCTCAAGTAATTGGAGTAATACTTGACCCGTTGAACCTCTAGCTTTTCTGGCGACACGTACATAGTTTAGTAGTTAGCGTTCCGTTAATCCATAATTAAAACGTAATCTCTGCTTGGCCTCTAAACGAACACAAAATTGAGAAATTTTTCTCGAAGCTGATTGATCGGTAGCGATTCGAAATTCTCCCAAATTGGGTATTTTACTTCTCCCCACAAATCCTGGCAAATTTTTTAGACGACGTATCAGTTTCAAACGAGGTCCTCGGTAGCGAGACATGAAAACTCCTTTTCTGTAAACGTTTTATAGTTAAATAAAAAACTGATGGGATCAGCACAGGAATATTACCCATTACTGCTGCGTCAGCGAATAAAATATAAGCTAATCAGATTTGATATCTGTGACAATCATAACATATGAGTAGTAGGTAATAAACATTCAATTTGTTATAAACGATTGAAGAGGCAATGGAGGTGGGTAAGCGGAGAAACGATTCATAATGTCGGAGAAAGATGTTTTAGCATATCCATTTACATAAAGATCTTGGCGAAGATATAAAACTTATCCGCGGATATATTGCTTCAATTAGTACATCTAGATATACTTCCATAATAGAAATTCAGTTTTTATAAAGCAATTCATCCGTCGCTGACGAATTGAGTTACACATATTTCTTTATCGAAAAAGTGATCAAGAAGATAAATATTTTGTTTCCTTCACTTTAAAAGTTAAAAGCTTAGTAAACACATACAAACCAATATGCAGACGAAGTAACAGCAACCTAAACTAAGCAGATTAGTAGGTGTAAGCGCGGCAAAAGGTTAAGTTTTTATACACCTACAATTATGTGGTTATCTATATTTTTTTTATAAGTTCGTTGGGGCCGAAATAGTGGGGATATGGCGGAATGGTAGACGCAGCGGACTCAACCAGATTGAGCCTGGATGTGGAGACATATCAAGTGGCAGCCCCCAGATTCAGGGGAACCTGGGACCATTTATCGGGCAATCCTGAGCCAAATCTTGTATTACCCAAACAACTTGGGCGACTAGGTTAGATAGGTACAGAGACTCGACGGGGGTCATTCCAACGAGCAATCTGTGAGTTATTAGTTATCAGAAGAACCGAATATACAACTGCTTCGTCTGGTTAGCCGCATGAAATAAGATAGAAAAGTATAAGACTGAAACCTAGTCAAGATAAGAAGTTTCGTTTTTTTCCTCCATTTGAACTTGGACACAGATGTATTGGTTTGGCGGGAGCTTCCATTCCCAAAATCACGATAATTTCTGTTACCGCTCAAAAACAAACTGCTAAGTAGACCCCTTCTACTTTTGCTAATCTACATATTTTTATCTTAGTTTTGTGGGATCACATTTCATTTCGACGGAAACTCTTTACCGGACAAAGCGATAAAGGAAGAAGAATTAATACTTTCGTGAATGAAGATAGAGTCCGATTCTACGCACTTTAAAGAAGTTAGAAAGAGCAGCGCAAGCTGTAGTAGAATGAAAATCCGTTGGTTTCACGGGACCGTGAGGGTTCGAATCCCTCTATCCCCAGCAAGGCAATTTAGTTAACCCATTGATGTTTCTGACTTCCCGAAGACACTTTACAAGTGAGTCATTCAGGCTTCTATTATGCGTGAATGGCTCAGCCGCCGCCCTGCCATGCCCCAATCTATTTTCTATAAGTGTGGTATTGAATTGTATTAACCACATCTCCAAAAGTGAGTTAAACATTTTAACTAGGGAAAAAACTGGAGTGAAAAGACATACTTAACTGATTTTCAGTTCTTCTTCCAACCAATGAATCGGCCGAGATAGCTCAGTCGGTAGAGCAGGGGACTGAAAATCCCCGTGTCACCAGTTCAAATCTGGTTCTTGGCATCTAACTAGTTTGGCTTGGGAAAAAGGAAGAGGCTGAACCAGCCCTGGTGCTACGGAAAACCCTTCAATTCTGAAGTAGCTAATCAAAAAATATCTCGAGATTTGGGTTAATCATTTACATTTGACCGCTCTGCTTGATAACCGTAAAAAACTTCAATAAAGACTAAACGGTAAGAGCGGATCAGAAAATAAATCTTCACGTTAGATCAAATTATTTCTTTATAATCTTTATACAATTTAGTAGGCATCCTGTAACTCGTAAAAATTGGGTACGACATAATCTTTACGTAGAGGCCACCCTACCCAACTTTCAGGCATTAGTATCCGCCTAAGGTGCGGATGGCCCTGATGAATTATTCCCAACATATCATAGGATTCACGTTCTTGGAAATCGGAGCCCCTCCAAATCCAGTAAACCGAAGGTATTCTAGGATCTCTTCTTGGGACAAAGATTTTTACACAAACCTCCTCGAGTTGATCCGAATGATCCTGCACCTGCGTTAGATGGTATACACTGACTAGATATCCTCCCGGTGCTGAATCATAGGCGCATTGAGAGCGTAGGTAATTGAAACCATAAGCATATGGGGCGACAGCTACAGACAGCCACTCCTCCGATTTGATTTGCAGAATCTCAACACCCCTATAATCATAACCCAAAGGTCGATGGAAAAACTTATGTCTAGTCAACCAGGCGGATAATCGACCCCGCGTTTCGATATTCAATTGATCTTTATTCATATTATTCATAGTGGTTGACACCCCTTCTCTTATCTTATTCGTTTGTAGGATGAAATGTAGTCGTTACCATATCTGTACTATTTATGTTTCAGACTTATGTTTAAGTTTTTGAAAATTCTCTGAAAAATCATGTAGTGAAAATCTTGTGTCACAATTAGTTAATTCTTGATTGTATTCGCCTATATGGATGCTAGGTACGAGGCGAAATTGATGATTTAGACTGAGGTATTTCCTCCGAGTGGGACAGGAGATTCGATCTGGGAAGCTTCCTCTAGCAATTTTCTTACGGAGTTTTGTTATAGCATCAATAATAGCTTCAGGTTTGGGTGGGCAACCTGGCAAATAAATATCGACGGGAATTAATTTGTCTACCCCGCGAACGGTACTATAAGAATCTGTGGCAAACATACCCCCCGTAATGGTACAAGCTCCCATAGCAATTACATACTTCGGATCAGGCATTTGCTCGTAGAGTCTTACTAGAGACGGAGCCATTTTCATGGTTACAGTACCGGCTGTGACAACTAGGTCTGCCTGCCTAGGACTGGATCTAGGTACTAAACCGTACCGGTCGAAATCAAATCGTGAACCAATTAGGGAGGCAAATTCGATAAAGCAGCAACTGGTGCCATAGAGAAGTGGCCACAAACTAGAAAGTCTGGACCAGTTGGAAAAATCACTGGTATTAGCTAAAAAGATTGAATTTGACACACCCCATTCAGAGAGCAGCGGCTCGACCGAATTCAGGGGGATCTTTACGCTGCAGGGTTCAATCTCATCTATCCCACCTTCAACCCAATGTTCGGGGGTTGACGCCATTCCGATGCTCCTTTTCGCCATGCGTGAACCAAACCAACTACTAGTATGAAGATAAAAATGATCACTTCGATAAAAGCAAATAGTCCCAATTCTTTAAAAGATACAGCCCAGGGATAAAGAAATACGGTTTCGACGTCGGAGACCGTAAAAACCAAAGCAAACATGTAATAACATATCTGAAATTGGATCCAAGTAGTTCCCTTCGGTTCAATGCCCGACTCGTAATTTGTTAACTTTTCCGGTCCTTTTCGAGTGGGGGCAACAAATCCAGAAATCGAAGAAGCTAAATAGGGGATAGATATAGATACCGATAGAAAAATCCAGAAGGAGTCATATTGGTGGATCGAAAATATTTGCATATTCCCCTCGCCTTAATTCTTTTTTAGTTGATAAATTGGTAAATGGACAAAATGGGATTAACCTAGGGTAGGCAAATGAAAAGTAACTAATGTCTTGTCATACTGGAAAGGGTTTAGCACATATAATTCCTTCAGGGAAGGAAGTTGCAGGGAAGAAAATTAAAAAATTAGTTTGACTATATTAGTAGGTACCCCAACAAATAAAAGGGGTTAGCCTCTCATTTTTGAGAATGGCGATGTCACCTTCTTAGTTAAGAATAAAAAGATTGAGTAATTCATAAATTTTAACAAATTGTTTGCCCCCCCCCCATTTCTTCGATCCAGTTATTGATTAACTGAATCAAAGAACTTACTATTTCTTCTTCAGAAATAGATAGAAAGCTCAATAATTGAGATGTGATAAAATAGTAATTGAAGTCAATAATTTAGATTAATATTGATTGAATGGGCATATGGTGTGCCAGCAATCTTCCACTCTTCGTCTGTTTAGTTGGGACTATACAGGTTCGAACCGTAGGCATTCTCGGTCATGCAGATCGAAATATGGAAAAAACCTCCCCGAACTGCTTGGCGAACCCAACATGCCGTTTTTACGGCATAGGGTTCTCTTACCAGCTGCTCTCCAGTCTAATTGGGAAAAGACAAACAATTTCTGATGCACCAACCTTGTTTCTAGTAAACAAAAAAAAGGGGGGGGGGTTCTATATGCCTGAGCTATTTTTTCACGAAACGAAAAGCTCTTTTAACAAACTTCGTGATGGAAAATTATCATCAAGCAATCGCGAAGTATCTTTAGAAGGTTACTAACATAATGTTGACACAGGTTTGTTCCTGGAGATACAACCCCCCCCCCCCCCCGTACCATATAAAATATCCCATGTCGCTGGGAAGTAATATACGAAACTTTCTACACCCGAAAGGCCGTGAGACGAAGAAGAGATCTGTCCTGGGGTGCTCGAGTTGTCCCTGCCAATACATCGGATAAACCGCTTATTAACCACACCAACTTTGAGGCTTCGAGGGGTGACCTCTTCCAGTCAACTTATCCGCCATGTTGCTGTTCTTTCGTATCTTCTGGTGTAAGTTAGACGAAAAATTATCATGCATAATTTTGCATGAGTTGTTGGGTTTCGACAAATCTTTTCAAAAAGAGGAAAAGACATTAGTGCATGTGGAAACAAGGTGCTCTATCGCTGAGCTATATATAGCCCTTGATGCATTTAATCCTACATGAAATAATTCGATCCGTATCAATCAATTTCAATACATTTGTTTGAAAATGGAAGATATACATACATATATATATGTATGTATATCTGGAATCTAATCTCTACTAAGTAGTGAAACGTGCAATTGTGTTCAGCTACTTATTAGGATATAATAAAGGCATCTACGTGTTTCACGTAAATCACACGCCAGGCTTGGCTGAAGCGGCGCGTAGGTTCATCGAGTAAATTACTGATAGCCTACTTAACTCAGCGGTTAGAGTATCGCTTTCATACGGCGAGAGTCATTGGTTCGAATCCAATAGTAGGTAACACTTACTAGATACCGCACTTACTAGATACCGTGATGGTTAAATTGGTGGTATCTAATAAGTTTTACCGCATATGAAATACATCAAAGCAAGGGTTTCTGTCCATATCATGATAGTATCATTTTCAGACTGTCGAAGAAAACATTTAGTTCTTTCGGGCTGAGAAGAAGCTCGCTAAACTACAATCGAAGCTTCTAGTCTGGCCTTCGCTCTTTTAAATGCCAAGTTGGCCTCTATTACCCTTTTCTTACCCTCTGCTTTAGCTGAGTCAGCCTGAGCTGTCTGAAAAGTTTTTCGAGCTTCCTCGGGATCAATTTCGGCAGCTATCTCCGCTTCATTAACTAATATTGTTACCTGATTATTATCTATCATAGCAAAGCCGCCCATCAATGCCATTGCAGACCACTGGCCATCATTACGTATTTTTAAAACTCCCATATCCAACGCTGTAAGAAGTGGTGCATGATTGGGTAATACACCAATTTGACCACTATTAGTGGATGAAACAATTTCCCAAACCTCGGAATTCCAAACTATTCGATTAGGTGCCATCACGCGGAGATTCAATGTCATCTATTTTATTGACCCTCCTGTAAAGCCGCAGCTTTTGCGGCCGCTTCGTCGATATTGCCAACCAAATAAAAAGCTTGTTCGGGAAGATTATCCAACTCCCCGGAAAGAATCATTTGAAATCCCTTAATAGTTTCCAATAAACTGACGTATTTACCCGGAGATCCGGTGAAAACTTCCGCCACAAAAAAAGGTTGTGATAAGAAACGTTCTATTTTTCGAGCCCTAGCTACCGTCAATCGATCCTCTTCAGATAACTCGTCTAGTCCGGGAATAGCTATAATATCTTGAAGCTCTTTGTAACGTTGCAGAGTCTGCTTAACCCCTTGTGCCGTTTCATAGTGTTCCTCGCCTACAATCCAAGGCTGTAACATAGTCGAGGTCGAATCCAGCGGGTCTACCGCTGGGTAGATACCTTTTGCTGCTAATCCCCTTGAAAGTACAGTAGTGGCATCTAAGTGTGCAGATGTCGTGGCGGGAGCCGGGTCGGTCAAATCATCCGCAGGTACGTAAACAGCTTGAATGGAAGTTATTGATCCCTCTTTGGTGGAAGTAATTCTTTCTTGCAATGATCCCATTTCTGTACCTAAGGTCGGTTGATAACCCACGGCGGAAGGCATCCGGCCCAGTAACGCCGAGACCTCTGATCCCGCTTGAACGAAGCGAAAAATATTATCAATAAATAGGAGTACATCTTGTTTGTTGACATCTCGGAAGTATTCTGCCATTGTTAGAGCGGTTGAGCCGACTCTCATACGAGCTCCCGGTGGTTCATTCATCTGACCATAAACCAAAGCTACTTTTGATTCAGAAATATTTTGTTCATTAATAACTTTTGATTCCTTCATTTCCATGTAAAGGTCATTACCTTCACGTGTGCGTTCTCCCACCCCGCCAGATACAGATACACCTCCATGAGCTTTCGCAATATTATTGATTGATTCCGTAATAGGGACCGTCTTTCCAACTCCAGCCCCACCAAATAACCCAATCTTTCCGCCTCTACGATACGGAGCCAGAAGATCCACAACTTTTATACCCGTTTCAAAAATCGATAATTTGGTATCTAACTGGGTAAATGCCGGGGCGGACCTGTGAATGGGAGATGTTGCACTACTTCGAACGGGACCCAAATTATCTACGGGTTCACCAAGGACGTTGGATATTCGGCCAAGAGTAGTTTCACCAACGGGAACACTTAGGGGGGCTCCCGTATCAACAGCACCCATACCTCTCGTCAAACCGTCTGTAGCACTCATAGCTGCAGCTCGTACTTCATTATTACCTAATAATTGTTGGACTTCACAGGTAACATCAATTTGCTGCCCGGCTGGATTTTGCCCCTTGACTACTAGGGAGTTGTAGATATTAGGCATCTTCCCCGGCGAGGAAGCCACATCCAACACTGGTCCAATGATCTGAGTGATGTAACCCACATTTTTTTCCACCAATTCAGAAATTTCGAAAGAGAGGGAACTGGTTTTCATAACTATACTATCTCGGTGTATTATCTTTATTTGATTACTGAATCGGTAGAAATATTTCATATCTTAGCGTCGAGCGGGTCGTGGCATAGTAGAAAATCGTTTTTTTCCCACTCATTTCCCTTCATTTCAACCTATTTTGCAGATGTAGCTACAGATGAATGACACGGGGGGGGGGGGCTAGGAGACTGCGCCGCGGATGAAGCAGACCCCCTCTCTTGTTTAGTATACGATCGAGAAACTAGAATCTGCGCCTATCCGTTAGATAGTCATTATTAGAGTGCACATTTTGCTTACTTTATATTTTTCTTTTTTCTTTTTCAAATAGGATCGACCGCTAAACGGAGGGATTGGCAATTATGTAGTTTCTATTTCACCGAATAGTCTAACCGCCAAGAGATTCCCTAGTCAATGTATTGGAATGAAACAAGACGATGCTTTTTAATAATTTTTACAAGAAAACAGATTGACTAGTTGCACTCTGCATAAGACGCGATATACAATAATATTGTTCCATGCTCGAAATGGAGTTTCGACCAGGTATAAGTGTCATGCGTGAGTCGAGCTATATCCACTTTGCGTCTCACGTCGAAATACTCTACCTATGCCGAGCAGATCTCATAGTTGCAAGATTTATTGATTTAGTCATAGGGAGGAACAAACCAATGTCACCACAAACGGAGACTAAAGCGGGTGTTGGATTCAAAGCTGGTGTCAAAGATTATCGATTGACTTATTACACCCCCGAATACAAAACCAAAGATACCGATATCTTAGCAGCATTTCGAATGACCCCACAACCTGGAGTACCGGCTGAGGAAGCTGGGGCTGCGGTAGCCGCAGAATCCTCCACAGGTACGTGGACCACTGTATGGACAGATGGGTTGACTAGTCTTGACCGTTACAAGGGCCGATGCTACGATATCGAACCCGTCGCTGGGGAAGAAAACCAGTATATCGCATATGTAGCTTATCCTTTGGATCTATTCGAAGAAGGTTCTGTTACTAATTTGTTTACCTCCATAGTAGGTAATGTCTTTGGATTTAAGGCTTTACGCGCTCTACGCTTGGAAGACCTTCGAATTCCTCCTGCTTATTCTAAAACTTTCATAGGACCACCTCATGGGATTCAGGTTGAAAGGGATAAATTGAACAAATATGGACGTCCTTTATTGGGATGTACAATTAAGCCAAAGTTGGGTCTGTCTGCTAAAAATTATGGTAGAGCCGTCTACGAATGCCTTCGTGGTGGACTTGATTTCACAAAAGATGATGAAAATGTGAATTCCCAGCCATTCATGCGTTGGAGAGATCGTTTCCTATTTGTGGCAGAAGCTCTTTTCAAATCTCAGGCTGAGACAGGGGAAATTAAAGGGCATTACTTAAATGCTACTGCAGGTACATGTGAAGAGATGTTTAAAAGAGCTGTTTTTGCTAGGGAATTGGGTGCACCAATAGTCATGCATGACTACCTAACCGGAGGGTTTACTGCAAATACTAGCTTAGCTTATTATTGCAGAGATAATGGACTGCTTCTTCATATTCACCGCGCGATGCATGCTGTGATCGATAGGCAACGAAATCATGGTATGCATTTTCGTGTATTGGCCAAAGCGTTACGCATGTCTGGCGGAGATCATGTACATGCTGGAACTGTAGTAGGCAAACTAGAAGGGGAACGAGAAGTTACCCTCGGTTTCGTCGATTTACTCCGCGACGATTACATTGAAAAAGATCGTAGCCGCGGTGTTTATTTCACCCAAGATTGGGTATCTATGCCGGGTGTATTACCCGTAGCTTCAGGGGGTATCCACGTCTGGCACATGCCCGCTCTGACCGAAATCTTTGGAGATGATTCCGTATTACAGTTTGGCGGAGGAACCTTAGGACACCCCTGGGGAAATGCGCCAGGTGCAGTAGCCAACCGAGTCGCATTGGAAGCTTGCGTACAGGCTCGTAATGAAGGTCGCGACCTTGCCCGTGAAGGTAATGAGATTATTCGTGAAGCTAGTAAGTGGAGTCCGGAATTGGCTGCCGCATGCGAGATATGGAAAGCAATCAAATTTGAATTCGATACAATTGATACGTTGTAAATAGATCGGAAGTTTCATAGTTATTTGCTACTCGTATCTGCTTCGCAATAGTTGTAAAACATATAAGGAGTATTGGTAAGGAGTTCAACTCCCCCATACTTCTTATATAGTAGGGAATATAGAAGTTGGTTCATTAATAATGGAAACTAAGAAACACATAGTCTTAAGATGACAATTAGAGGGTTCGAATCCCTACCAACTGATATTAGGAGAAGAACATCGCGCAATAGGAATGAGTAATCCAAAATTAAACCCGATGCTAAATGTTTATTAGACGTAGTTCTCCATTGTTTAGTTTCGCAGCGTGTTGCTTCGTTTCTTTCGTTGGATAATACAAATCGAAGACTTACAATATGATTGATTCAATAAATAACTAATCAATTAGCAATTCTCTATTGGATCAGCAAACTTTAAATTGGTCCCGATTTACTAATACCTAGGAGGAAAAAGGTCGTAATAAGCTAAGAAATCTAGTTGAATTTCATCTATTCCATGGGCTAAAAGGAAACAACAGATGAGGAGATTTTTACGTCTGTAACAAATTGGTTTGAAGATAAGCGAAAATTTGGTGGATTGATCGGAGCTTTCCCCGAAGAAGCTACCAGAGGCTCTATCTCAAATGAAAAAGAAGGAGAGAAGCGGATAAGTATTAACACGAATAGAGGATTATGGACTCGATGCGATAACTGCGGAAACATGCTTTATGTCAAATTTTTAAGACAGAATAAAAGTGTTTGTGAAGAATGCGGTTATCATCTCCCAATGAATAGTATGGAAAGGGTCGAACTTTTAGTTGATCGTAACACATGGATTCCCATGGATGAAGACATGACCACAAGAGATGTTTTAGATTTTTTCGACGAGGATTCTTATCAGAATCGTTTAGTTATTTCTCAAGAAAAGACGGGTTTAACTGACGCCGTTCAAACAGGTATAGGAGATCTAAATGGAACACTTATTGCACTTGGTGTTATGGACTTCCACTTTATGGGCGGAAGTATGGGCTCCGTTGTGGGTGAAAAGATTACTCGCCTAATAGAATATGCTGCGGACAAGTCTTTGCCATTGGTTCTAATTTGTGCCTCTGGGGGAGCGCGTATGCAAGAAGGAACGTTGAGCTTGATGCAAATGGCTAAAATATCTTCCGTCTTGCAAATTCATCAAGTTCGAAAAAAATTGCTTCATATATCGATTCTTACCTATCCAACAACTGGGGGTGTCACTGCCAGCTTTGGCATGTTAGGGGATATAATTATTGCCGAGTCCAAAGCATATACAGCATTCGCCGGTAAAAGGGTAATTGAACAAACATTGCGTCAAAAGATACCCGAGGGCTTTCAAGCAGCTGAGTCCTTATTTGATAATGGGCTACTCGATTTAATCGTTCCACGTAATCTTTCAAAAGGTGTCTTGGGCGAAATATCTGAACTTCATACATCAGCTCCTTATAAAAAAGATTGAATTTGTCCCGGATTTTCGTCTCTCTCTTTTTTTTTTTTTCCAAATCGCGCCGCATCTTACCCCTCCCCATGTTAGTAATAGATGAGGAACGAAAATAGATGTGGAATGAATCGTTATTCTCGTTTTTGTGTAATAAAAAAGAAGAGATTGGTGATCTTTCCGTATTTGCGTACTCGTTCCCTCATTGAAAAACCTGGTAAGTAGAAAAAACTAAATTAGATTACTCCAGCGGAAACCCCTTTCTTTTATGGAACAGAAGGAATATGATTAGGTATAGAAGGAGGAGCGATGCAGAGATATATGATTGTATAACTAGATTTCCTCCCTACTTTATTACTGCTGAGGTAACTTCATCATGACAGCATCTTATCTACCCTCTATTTTTGTACCCCTAGTTGGTTTGGTGTTTCCAGCAGTTACAATGGCTATCTCATTTCTATATATAGAACGGGATGAAATCCTATAATTTTATCTCTCCCTCATTTTTTGGAAACGGAGTAACCTGCTCGTTGACTTCGTGCTATCGATGAAACTCGAAGTCTAATTTCAGCTAATAATTAATCGCGAGAAATTCCCTCCTTTTTGCGGCTATTCTTGTCTAACTACCCGAATACTATCAGGAATGTCGTCTGCATCAATCTATGTCTCATCTTTATTTCATAGAGAAGTGAGATATAGATTGTTAACAAGATTCGTTACTCGTAGGTAACTATCTTATATGTTTGAACTCCATTTTGGTAGGTACTTCATCTTTAAGCGTAAATAGATCAAAAACAAACGGAAGTAATGAGCTAAAAAATAAATAGGAAAAATACAATTGATGACGAAATGACTAATCCATTTATTATGCAATCTGTGAGGAAATAGTAACGAATTGTCGCTCTAAATGGATCCAAGTAGATTTTATAAAGGGCTCTCGTACAATTTCGAATTTCTGTTGGGCCTGTATCCTTGTCTGCGGCGCAACAGGTTTTCTACTGGTGGGATTTTCCAGCTACGTCGGCAAAGATCTGATCCCCGGACTTTCATCTGAACACATTTCTTTCATCCCACAAGGTATTGTAATGTGTTTCTACGGGATCGCAGGCCTATTTCTCGGGCTGTATCTGTGGTGTACTGCGTTTTGGAACGTGGGCGGTGGATACAACTTGTTTGATAAGCGAAAAGGATTCTCTTCAATATTTCGGTGGGGCTTTCCCGGGAATAATCGTCGCATCCGGATTCGATTTGTACTAAAAGATGTAGAGGCAGTCGGGTTGGAAAGTAGGGAAGGCTTTTACCCGCGTCGAATTCTTTACTTGAAATTGAGGGGCCGCCAAAATATTCCACTAACTAGGATCGGTGAGAATTTAACCTCGGGAGAGATAGAAGAAAAAGCTGCTGAACTTGCTCGTTTCCCGCGTGTATCGATTGAAGGTTTTTAAAAATTATGTAGTTTCAGAACCGGATGACTTAAAAATCGATGTAAGGTCATTGGAGCCATAGAAAAAATAGATTTCAGGAGGAGAGAGGTCCCAGAAGAGAGTAACCCAGTCAATTGTCTCGTACTTCGCTTGCTTCCCTCTCCTGATTAGTAGATAGTTACAGTTAATATATGCAATTACATTGCTGGAAACAAAAGATAATTCGATGGTTTTTTAGTACTCCACATCGTTCCTCGAATAGAGCTTATGAGGCTAGTAAGCAACTACAACCCTTAATCTACGACTCCCCACTTTTCGTCCAGGTAGAATCATCCCCCCCAACACCAGGCGATTTGTCATGGGCTGCAGTAATGCCCACGAACACAGCATCCAGGAGATCTAAATATTTAATATATTGCAGCCTTTTGGAGCACAGATTTAGTACATTTACGTTGGGAATGCAAAGAAACCTGAGACTTGTTTTCAGAACAAAACTATTCCGATTGATCCTATTTAAATGCTATTGTGCAAGCAACTCTTTTACAAAAAAGTGCCTGAATCTCTTCTTGCCGAACCTTCCCGACATTTTGCTTCTTCAAAATCTATTTCTAAACTTTCACCAAAAGTGTTGCATGCATGGCGAAATTATCAATAGGCGAGGAACATTGGCTAGCTTTTCAGAAGACAAATTGGAAACTAATTTACCTTCCCGCGGTTTTTACAAGTTGAATAGTATAAAAAAGAGAAATAGGAAATTAGCTTGGATTGAAGCAACTTTAAATGAGTTGGACGCAACAAGAGCGCGTTGGTCCATAAACTCTTTTTCATGTCAAATTACCAAAAAAGTCATTGAGAAATCATTTAATTACGAATTAGCAAATTTTCCGTCGGCTTATGAGTCAATTAGTTTGGTGCCTCGTTCTGTAACTCGCACTTTATCGAGGTTCGGGGCGGAATTGACAAATCAATCAAGTATGTTGGTACGGAATGATTTCGACTTAACTAGAAACCAAGCATTAGTCTCCTTTCAATATGTTGGCTGTTTCCTGCTTCTACCCCTCACGATTCCAATAAGTTTCAGAAACTGGTTTTTAGAGTCTTGGATTAGGGGTTGGTGGGACGTTACTCAAACTCAGGTATTTACCAATGCTTTTCAAGAAGAAAGGGCTTTAAAGCAACTCCGAGAAGCAGAAGCTTTGCTCTGGTTAGACAACGCGACTGAATGCTTGGCAGATAAGCATTTGCGAAATTTTGACGCAAATGCGTATAACGAGGCTACTCAGTTGGCAGCAGTGTATGACGAACTCAATATTCAGTTACTACTCCAACTAGTAACTAATTTAGTTGGTGTTGCCATTCTAGCTCTATTTTTTATAACGGGTCGAAAGAGACTTGCAGTTTTAAATTCCCGGATTCAGGAGTCATTTTATAGTTTGGATGACACAATGAAAGCGTTTTCCATTCTTTCATTAACTGATTTATGTGTAGGGTTCCATTCGCCCCATGGTTGGGAAATAGCAATAAGCACGCTTTTTGAACATTTTGGCTTAATCCCCGACAAATATGTAATTTCTCGCCTTGTTTCAACCTTTCCAGTTATTTTAGATACGGTATTCAAATATTGGATTTTTCGTCATTTGAATCGTACATCTCCTTCAATTGTAGCAACTTATCATACAATGAGTGGGTAATAACCACCTTTACAAATCTAAATTTAGTAGGCTAGACCTGTTCAATTTTTGGGTCAGTTTCAACCTCCTAACTCACTCGGCATCTGCTAATAATGATCAAATATGGGAAAAATGGAAAGACTTAGAACAAGAAGAAACTATTTGTTACCAAGCGGCATCAACGAGTGATCCGTTTGTAGAAAGACTTGAGACTAATAATCAATATATGCAAAGAATAATTACGAATAACTGGATAAAGACGTGTCGGATTCAGTCACTTGCACTTGCGATATTAATAAGTTTCAGTGAATTAAATTGTCCATCTGTATCAAATGCATATCCGATTCTTGCCCAGCAAAATTATGAGAACCCCCGAGAAGCTACAGGACGTATCGTATGCGCCAATTGCCATCTAGCCAAGAAACCTGTGGATATTGAGGCCCCGCAATCCGTTCTTCCCGATAGTGTATTTGAAGCAGTTGTTAAGATTCCCTACGATATGTAGATAAAATAAGTACTTGCAAACGGAAAAAGAGGGGGATTGAATGTCGGTGCTGTCCTAATTTTACCGGAGGGATTTAAATTGGCTCCGCCTAACCGCCTTCCAGCCGAAATGAAGGAGAAGTTGGGAAAACTGTCGTTTCAAAGTTACCGTCCCGGTGAAGAAAATGTAATCGTCGTAGGACCAGTTCCGGGCAAATTATACAGCGAAATCACGTTTCCTATTCTATCGCCAGACCCTGGTACTAACAGGGAAGCTCATTTTCTCAAATATCCTATTTATGTTGGAGGAAATAGGGGTAGGGGGCAAATCTATCCAGACGGGAGCAGAAGCAATAATACGGTCTATACCGCTTCGGCAACAGGAAAGATTAATAGGATTGTACGCAAAGAGGGAAGGGGTGGATACGAAATCACTATTGAAGAGTTATCTGGTAGTCGTGAAACAACTGATACTGTCCCTCCCGGTCTTGAACTCATTGTGTCAGAAGGCGAGTTCGTTAAGGCTGATCAGCCATTAACCAATAATCCCAATGTTGGAGGATTTGGTCAGGAAGAAATTGAAATTGTACTCCAGGACCCATCTCGTATTCGAGGTCTCCTAGCTTTTTTTGTGTCAGTTGTATTGGCACAGATTTTTCTCGTGCTTAAGAAAAAACAATTTGAAAAAGTGCAACTGGCAGAAATGAATTTCTGATTGTTTACCTCCGCAGTCTATGAGGTGCATTTACAGGTGGATACTCATACGAAATGCGTAAAGGTGCGGCGGATGATAGTGTCGATAGTGTCGATAGTGTCGATACTTTTTTCACTCCATAAAAAAGAGGTTAGTCTTTGCACTCCACCGGAATATCTAAACCCAGGAAACGTTGGCTGTGCTGTCTTAGCGATGCGTCTAGCTGACTGAGTGTGCTAAGGCGGCTGGATCGTCGAGTCAGATAAACAAAGCCATCGTTTTCTAGGCTAACAGGAATTCCTAGCCGCTCTCGCTCCAAGAAGAAGACCAGATACATGAGAAGGACGACTTCATGGGATGCCAGTATACGAGAGGTGAGTAATCCGTTGTGATAGAGGCTGCGGGCCTTCCCCAATAAGGATTCTTCTTCACTCTTGCCATAGTATGGATTGGTACGGGAGGGAAGATAGACTAGGCTTCTAGAGCCCACCATATCATGAAAAAGGGCTAGCTCCTGTAAAATAGGGTGTCCCAAGATCCTCTTACGATAGGAAGCCAGATCGGCACTGTTGGTGTGTGCTTCCTTAACACACAAGGCTATTGCCCCCGTCTCACTGGTTAAGCTTGCTCCGTTTAGGCCGGAGTAAAGAATACGCTTTAGGAGAGGTTTGGGGCACATGTCTCCCCATTTTTCAATAATAAAGGACCAAAAGGTCCCGGATTCGTATGCCTCCCATGTATTAGGTGCCTTAGTTCGGCCCATCAAGCCGGCATAAATGCCGGTGTGGCAAGCCACCATATCCACCTCTTCCATGGCGAGTCCCTCAGGGAGAACTAGCCGACCAATCACACGGCGGATAACTCGCTTAAGATCACGCCTCAGATTAGCTAGTGTGGCAGCACCGATGCTATTCTGCGGAACGAGTCGCGAGTACCCAGGAAGTTCTCCGTATGAAGTGGCAAAAAGGTGTTGCACGGGGCACCTCCGGTGAAAATAGGTGCTACTTCCAGGTCGGAATAGACGGAACAGTAGATGGCAGGCACTAGCAATCGTACGGCACTCTTCATTGAGAAGGCTCACCATATCCTTGTATCGAGATGGGGTCGCCGCAAGTCGTACCAGCCCAGAACTCACCTCTCCTGATAAAGGGTAAGGCAAACCGGCCAAGGTGGAACTGGGCAATAGAATAGGTGGCTCGTAGTTCTCCAACGGGGAGGCTCTCTCCACTTGCTGGTAGAGAGCCTCTACCCGATCTTTGATATCTTTACCCACACTTAGGTTGCGGGCTGCCCACTCCACTATCTGCTCTTCCGTCCACTCCTCCCCTCTGCAACGGGCCTCCTTAAGCTCTGCATACGTATCTAAAAACTCGTTGGTTATTCTATCCTCCGTTGGGGTTAGCTTATTGGTTAGGGCGGTGGGGTCCTTATCTTCACCCTTATTGGGGTCCCACTCAGCCTCCCCTTCCCCATCTGTACCGGAGTTGATGCCAAAAGTATCGACACTATCGGCATGATCGGCATTATTGCCATTCTCAAAACTAGAGAAAGTATCGACACTATCGACACTATCGACACTATCGACACTATCGACACTATCGGCATCGTAGCTATCCTCCATCGTATCTTCGATGGCTCCTGCCGTCTCGCAACCTCCCCTTTCCCACTCATCCCTGTCGTCCTTAAAGCCGGGCCAGGGATCCGTATCCATTAGATACTTCATAGCTCCTGTTATTCTATTCTTCTTTATAGGCTCCCCATGGCTGAGGGATAGACCCTGCACTACTCTTCCCACGGATCGCCTCTTTATAAGGATATCGCGGTAACCTTGTGACCTTATCACATCGTCCAATGCATCTCCAAATTGGTTAAAGGGAATAGGTTCTATTCCATGGGCATCCACATAAAGGGTATAATCCTCGTAGAGAGAGCCCGGAAGTGGTACTTTCTTTGCCCCTAGCGCTATTTCGTTGCCGGGCATATATCTTACGTTCTTATTTACCCACTCTATTAATCCCGAGCAGTCTGCTCCTCCTCCTGTTAGTTCGTTAAGGGCCTCTACGCTGTGACCTATTCGGGTATTGTCAGGTGGCATTTCTAGCGCCCAGGTTATGATGCCACTGGCATTCTCTTGCAGCTTCTCAAACAGGAAAGGATCGCGACGGGTCACCGTCCTCGGAGTGTGCACAAACAAGAAACGACGCCTCCTGGTCAGACTAAACTAATTATATGATAGAACATTTTATTATATTAATAATTAAAGAAAAAGAAGAGGAAAAAATAATTATTTGCCCTAGCTATCATTTATAACCTCGATCGATTCTTTTTTTATCCAAAGAATCGATCGACCTATTTAGTTGAATAATGCATCGTATAGTCTATAACTATCTAACTAGTTAGTTACTGAATTGAGTCGCCCCCCCCCCTTCGTTTAATAAAAAGAGAATAGAAATGAATAATTCGATTGTAGAATTCGGAAAAATTTTCTCGATCAGACGGCAGTCATTATCGAAGAGACGACCCCAACCCTGAGTAAGCTCCATAAAAAAATATACCTAACAAACCTATTACAAGTGTACCGGCTACAGTACCTACCAACCATGGGGGAATCCTTCCAGTGGTATTTGTCATCTGTGCCACCTCCTTACCCCCTGCTTTTTTGGTTTTATCGTTTGGTTCCGACTCGAAACATGAACAGTCGCAGATAAATCCTTATTCTTTTTCGGACAATTCTTTCTAGCTTCTAATTAAAAAAGTAATTAGAAAATGGAACAGCAAGTACAAAAATCAATAATAATCCCCGATAAAGGCTTGTACGATTCAACTCCACACTCTGTTTATTTGGATTCGGTTGTGTCATAGATTCAAAGCTCACTAAAAACTATCTCTGAATGAATTGCATAGCTGATATGGATCCCAAGAAAAAAACTGTAGGTACAGCTAATCCGTGAACGGCTAACCATCTAACAGTGAAAATTGGATAAGTTTTATCTAAAGCCATTGGTATTAGTTTCTCCTAAAAGGGTTTGGTGAATGCGTCGACTTGTTCCAGCGAATCGAAGCGGCCAGTTACTAGGGGAACTTCTTGTCGGCTCTCTGAAAAATATTCGTTTGGGCGGGGACTTCCAAAAACATCGTAAGCTAAACCTGTACTGACAAACAGCCAGCCTGCAATAAACGGGGAGGGTATAGTAATGCTGTGTATGACCCAGTATCGAATACTAGTAATTATGTCAGCGAAAGGGCGTTCTCCTGTATTCCCAGACATGTTCAGCTCCGTATTTATCTATATCTATCTTGTAATACTAAAAGGGATTGCTTCCCAACTAAGAAAAAGGATTAAAAGATGCGGAATCTACTGATAAACCTTCTCAGACGGGACCTGAACCTAATTAGGATGTCACTCATATACCCAGGGTATATCCAAATTATATTGGTATAGTATAGCTATACCACCTCTTATGCGGCAAGGTTCCTCCCATTTCTCACAAGTGAGGTTTTTGTTTTTAATACTTAATGGGAGTTCCGACAGTAGCTGCTTATATAGCAGCTGCTTTTACCTGGACCAAAATGGCTAAAAAATCTTCACCCGTTTCGGACCCATCCGGGTAATTGTTGTCGTGGAGATATCATTTCCCTTATGGCTCTGTTTTTTTATAGCCCGCCCTCGCCTGTCGGCGTATCTAGACAGTTACTAATTTCGATTAAGCCTACGCCTATTAGCCTTTGACCGAAAGGCTAGTTATGCCGGAAAGGTGGGGGATAATGAAAAAAGGGAGAGAATACTTCTCCAGTAATTCTAAATCGATTAATGATTTGATTTAGAAATACTTGTTATGCGTCTGCCTACTTCATCAATTAAGTAAATGAGACTAGATAAACTGAATCCATACATTTGGATTACTCAGTAGACGTTACTAATCAATCTTGATTTAGCGGGTTTGGGTAAACAGCTTTGATTCAGTACTTTAGGGTGATAAACTACTCGAGGAAAGCTTGCAAACTAATCCACCTGTCAGCTAATTTGATATTCAATTTTATGATCACTCTATTAAGTTACTTCGCCTTTTTGACGTCTGTATTAGCTTTCACTTTAGCTTTATTCGTTGGATTGAACAAGATTCAGATTCTGTGACTTAGTATTATCATCGATAACCTAGATAAATGAGAGAAGGACATAAGGGGGTCCCCGGCAGAGCACCTACTAATTCGTCGCATCTACCAAATACTATTCAGTTGACTGATGCTAGAATCAATTTTGGTAAGTAGTTAAATTAAATATTTACAAACTAGAATGGTTGAAGCATTACTATCAGGAATTGTGTTGGGTCTAATTCCAATAACCCTAGCTGGATTATTTGTAACCGCATATCCGCAATATAGACGCGGTGATCAATTGGATATTCGGTAGAGTCATCAAATAATTGTGACATCTCAAACGAGATCTTCATTAAAAAAAATAATGAGTAAAAAAGGAAGAGATTCACTTGGAAATCTTTGGGGATGTTTTGTTGACAACAAATCTGTTGCTTCCGGGTTTTAGGTGTTTTGGATTCGACACATATTACTTTTTGGAAAAACTCCTAGGGGTAGACGGTAGTAGACACGCCCTGTAGGATTCGAACCTACGGCATCGGGTTTTGGAGACCCGCGTTCTACCGAACTGAACTAAAGGCGCCTCCCCTTTCCTATAGACTTTTCTATTGAAAAAATGGAAATGGTTCAGCTTCCCCCTCCCTTCTTTCCTTTTCCACTTCGCGAGGAGGAAGCAAAAATTGGGAATACCTCTTTTTTCTATGGAAACAGAGACGACGGAAATCAATCAATTGGTTAATACGAGAAATCCTACCCCAGTAGCTTGGTGCTTGGATAAAAAAAAGCAATAGGGATGACGGGATTTGAACCTGCGACATTTTGTACCCAAAACAAACACGCTACCGAGCTGCGTCACATCCCTACTAATCTCGATTTGCGGTCAGTATCGTCGATCCCATCTTTCTTTATTGAATTTATTATAACCAATAATTGTAGATACCAGCTACTGATAAAATAAAAACTCATTTCCTTCCGACGGATAAGTATATCCTAACACTACGTCCAATTCTTACTCTCCTTCCTTCCTATTTTTTCATTGCTATTGTCGGTATTAGTGCCATCAAGATTTAGCACTCCGAATTTATCAGTTTCTCCTACCAAAAAAATTGATATTCAGAGGTTAGAAATAGTCAGTTCTTTAAAAGTAAGATAAAAAAGTAGGAGGAAGATGAAGAATAAGAAACACAGGAAGAAATTGTTAAAAAGAAGGAGGACCCTCGATGCAATATGTGAAGATATACCTTTCTACGGCCCCTGTTGTAGCTGCAATATGGTTTGTCTTGTTGGCTGGTTTCTTAATCGAAATTAATCGTTTTTTCCCAGATGCTTTATTATTTCCCTTTTTTTAAAAGAAAGAATTAATTAAATACGGATCACACAAAACAAACAAAGCAAAAAGATGGGATAATTTAACGTCTGATAAAAGGACTAGCACGTAACCGAATTACTGATGGGGTGGGTAACATTTCAACTTTATCGTTAAACCTTCGCAAGTAATCCGTTCCGTTCAAAGAGATTTGGATCTACTTGCGACTCTTCTACTGAAAAAGAAAAACTTTTCTCACTACGAGACAACTAAATTTATGACTAAAAGGAAAGATGCGAGGGTGACCATTGGTTTAGCATGTACAATCTGTACCTGCAAAGATGCTGACGGTAAATCCAAGGGTATTTCTCGATACACTACACGTAAGAATCGCCGCAACACGCCTATTCGTTTAGAATTGAAGAAATTTCGTGCTTGTTGCCGCAAACACACTTATCATAAAGAGTTAAAAAAATAATGAGTTATCTTCTTTAATTGGTAGGTAATCACTATTGATATGTATTGGCAGTCATAAAAAAATATCACGAATAAATTTAAACGATCTCTCCGTAGACGTTCTCCGTCTATTCGCTCTGATGAAACTATTAGTTACAAAAATACGAGTCTACTTCGTCGATTCGTCAGTGAACAGGGAAGAATATTATCGAGGCGGATGAATAGATTAACCTCGAAACAGCAGCGTTCGATAGCTGTTGCTATAAAGAGGGCCCGTATTTTGGCTTTGCTACCCTTCTCAAGTAGCGAAAATTAGAGAATTTTTAATTGTTTCTTCTTCGAAAATTTTTTCAACTCGCCAGCTGAAGGCGTTTTGCAAATCAAAAAAATATGATATATAAATAAAAAATATGCTCAATAAAAATAATATTTATGAGATAGTCTGGTTGTCTGTCTATATTTTACTCTTTCCTTCTGCTTGTGATAAATCCGATAATTAAGTTGTTCCTAATTTCATCTATGGCCTCTCCGTTTAATGCGGGGAGGCCTGTCGTTGCATGTCAATCTTTTTCACCGTTAATTGTTTTTACAAGCTTGGAAGAGCAGTAAGCGTCTGGAGTAGCTACTTGCGCGAGTGTTTTGCGATTTAGAAAAACTTGATTATCAAACAAATTATGAATCGTCGAACTATATGTAATTCCATTTTTCCGCGCTGCTGCATTAATCCGGACGATCCACAAACGCCGAAATTTTCTTTTACGATTGTTTCTATCTACATAAGCGCAAGCTAATGCTCTTTTTTCTTGCTGGTTCGCTGCTCTGAATAATCTTGAATGAGCCCCCCGAAACCCGGATGCAAAATCGAGAACGCCTTTGCGACATCTCCGAGCTATGGATCCTCGTTTCACTCTGGTCATTATACGTATAGCCTCGCAAAAATTATATTCTCTCTGAGAAATCCATTTATTCCAGGGCTTTGCTATTTCCTCAAGTAGTTCCATTTCAATACCTTTTACCCTTTAGGTAAATCAATTTTTATAAATTGATTTACTGCATTACACCAAGGAAGGCGTACCTCCCTCCCCCCGAAAAGGGGGAGATATCAAAAATACATTTCTATTTTCACTATGCTGTGTGCAATGACATGTTGCACATTCCAATTTTTAGGAGATCGTTCCATTTTACAATTCTCTGAGAATTTGTCGGCTGTAATAAATTGCTGCTTTTTCTTATCTGATGTGAAAAATAAAGATTCCGGCGGCTTTTGCTACTCCGACTTTCCCTCCCGTAGATATTACGGTACACCTCATTCATAGTTGTTTATTTGTCAATAAACGGTACAATGTACCGGGGATATCATGGATTCCAATGTTTCCGTGGTCAACCTTATTCTGGCAACCGGGTCTCCCCTACATACCGGAGCCTAAGTTTTTCCGAAGATAAGAGAAACCAAATTGCTGTCAGCGGGTTGCATAATCCCCAATATTTACCTCAGCCCATTAAGCTGGGCTTTATTTTGCGCTTCCATTTCTTTTTTCTCTTCTATAAGAAAATTTATATGTGTAGTGACGGTATTTATTTTACGTCGGAGATTGGCGGACCAGCTGACCCGTATTGCCATCAGAATGGGATTGGCAAAGTAGATAGAGAAGTTTATGCCGCTCGCTTGGCTTCGCTTAATAACTAAATTTTATTATCATAAATTGTTTTTTATCATACCAAATCAAAATGATCGGATTTGCACCGACTTTAACCACGAATTCCTGTTTCTTATCAAAACAGATGGATTATGGATTTGTCGCCACTTCATTGGGGGGATTATCTCATGATGTCAAATCCCCTAATGTTTTAGGTTTCCGATCCTAACGAGTCACACATACACCCTAGTACAAACCCCTCTACGTTGAGGGCATCCCCTAAGAGCGGGGGATTTTGTACCACCTCCTAATTTTTGTCTCGCTTCTCTAATTAGTTGCTGATTTGTTGGCATGTTCAAACACGCGGAGATCTTATTCGGTTCAAAATATTCTCAACCATTTGAGAAAATTTGCCACGTTTTATTTTAAATATAAAACAATCAATCTTTAGAATAATTCTGTTTAAACTGAGAGACTAGAGTTTGAAGATTTGATTAGTCAAGTGGATAGACTAATAACTCGCTAGACAAATAGACGTGAAATTACAAAAAAGAAATGATCGAATCAGAGGAATTTGATTATTTCCTCTAAGTGTCCGTTACTTACTACTGATCGAACCGTTAAATTGACGCATTTTCTAAGGCTACAGGGTCCGCAACGCCATAATCCCGAGCTTCTTCTGCTGACAGAAAAACATCTCTTTCCATGTCTTCGGAAATTATCCATAAGGGTTTACCAGTTCTTTGAGCATAGACTTTGGTTATGCAATCGCGGAGTTTTGATGCTTCTTCTGCTTCCATAACGCATTCACCTGCTTGTCCATCATAATACGAACTAGCAGGTTGATGAATCATTACCCTAATTATATAAATTCTATTAAGCTTAACCGTACAAGCAAATCCTTTTGCATACGGCTATACCTCTGAGGGGCCAACAGAGTCTGCTTCTAGCAATTAAACATTATTTAAAAGACAGATTGACTTCGCCGCCAACCCTTTATTCTTGCAATGCTACGAGAAGAGTATTGCGAGATTATACCATCCTTTCTTTCAGACGTATTACGATGGTTCCGTTGCTACATCGCGCCAGCAAATCCCAGAGTTTGCTATATAGACTCTCAATGGATAACAGAATCGGGATCGCTAAGCTTTCTAAAAGCTTGAATTTTAGAAAATTATGTAGATCGGACACTTTATACAATTTATGACGCTAAGATATATCGAGTTCTATCTATAATGAATTCATTACAAGTCAAAAATGTTATTATGATTCACTTTACCTCCTCGGTGTTTCATTATTTCATAGTTGGATGTGTTATGGTAGTTGCCAAGTAGTAATTGCCATGCTATTGTTACCTCAACTGGGCGAAGGCAGGGTCTTAATCCATGCAAATCATTGGCGCTAAGCGTGGGGTGGTGCTATACGTTTGGTAATTTCCCCTCCAGCCAAAATGGAGGATCCCATTGAAGCAGCTAATCCCATGCAAATAGTATGTACATCTGGTACGACAAATTGCATTGCGTCATAAGTAGATATTCCAGCTAGTACCGCCCCACCAGGTGAATTTACATACAAGTACATATCCTTAGCTTGATCTTCCCCATTTAGATACATCATGATACCGATAAGTTGGTTGGCAATTTCGTCATCGACTTGTTGACCTAGAAAGAGAAGTCTTTCTCGATAAAGTCGGTTGATTGGTGGGATAGGTTTTTGCGACTCCTATTCTGCCGCCCCCCCCCCTCTGGAGCCGCATAGGTGTCGTTAGATACATACGGCTCTGGTAGCTTCTACGTCAAATGATTGCGGGAAAGAAAAAATTCTTCTCCCCTTCCTCTAGTTTTGTTTATCCTGCCTGCATTAGCTTTTTTGGTTCAAGTTTGTCTGGCACAGTTTTCGCCCACGCTGAACCTTTTTGTAACTGGTGCTCAGTGAATTTACTCCAATATGTTAACCTCTTCCTCTTGCGCCAATACATTTCCGTTTGTGATTGAGTTCTTTCTAGGCGACGAGTCTTTAGGTTCATCCTCTACCTCGGAGGTTGCGACGGGGGGCTCCGACCACTATTTGCACATATAGGACAAATAGTTTTACTTTCCTTGCAGTTATTCCCATATTTTATTTGATATATTCAAAATGAAAATCTATTCAATCTTCTTTCTTTTTTCGTAGTCATTTTGACTATGATCGACACTTGGGGTTGAGTAACCGGGGCCAGTCAATCTGTTTATTCCAACTAACCATGGATTCTGACGATTATTAAATCTATTAACTAACAGAAATTTCTCACGCATTTGACCACTAATAGATTAGTCAAATTTAGGAGAGGTAAAGACAAGTCAATCGGATGGTAGATGGCGGAGGCGGGTTCCACACGGCTCAACGCACCTGACAAGTTGTACTATACGTCAACCCAAGCCGCATCTTCTTCCCCAGGAAGACGAAAGGGCACCTTTGGAACACCAATTGGCATATAAAAACTACCGAGAGATATTGCAACTATCTCCAAATTGGGGGCGCAGAAGCAAAATTGGAAGGAACTTTCCTTCTATTATAACATGTTTGATAAAGATAACATGGGTTAGAAATCGTACCCTTTTGCAAATATTAACAGGCTTTGATGGGACCAATCTCTACGTTGTTATATAAAACACGTAGATGCTAAAATATCTATGCCTTCATTTATTTTTTGAAAAAAAAAAAAAAGAAAAGAAATTACTAACTTACCTCACATTACTACGTATTTTGTACGAACCAATTAGGTGAAACAAAGTGAAGAGGGAGGAATGCCTCCAATCTAAAAATGAGCTAAGATATTAATTTATATATTTCGTACAACATTCTCTATTTGGTCTCTTTAGAATTTATAACGCAAGCCTATATTGCAAGAAAGTTACATAGTAGTCATTTATCTCCAATATCCAAGAAAGGGGTTTCTAACGGGTTTGCCTTGGTATCGTGTTCATACCGTCGTATTAAACGATCCTGGTCGTCTTATTTCCGTACATTTGATGCATACTGCTTTGGTCTCTGGCTGGGCGGGTTCAATGGCTTCATATGAATTAGCTGTTTTTGACCCATCGGATCCCGTTCTTGATCCCATGTGGAGGCAAGGTATGTTCGTCATTCCATTTATGACTCGCATTGGAATAACAAAGTCGTGGGGAGGCTGGAGCATCACCGGAGACACCGCAACTGATGCAGGTATCTGGAGTTACGAAGGAGTAGCCGCGGCTCATATCATCTTATCCGGTTTATTGTTTTTAGCCGCCATCTGGCACTGGGTGTATTGGGACCTAGATCTATTTCGAGACGATCGCACAGGAAAACCATCTTTGGATTTACCAAAAATATTTGGAATCCACTTATTTCTCTCGGGAGTACTTTGCTTCGCCTTTGGAGCATTTCATGTAACAGGTTTGTTTGGCCCCGGTATTTGGATATCAGATCCCTACGGATTAACTGGAAAAGTAGAACCCATAGATCCATCGTGGGGGGCCGAAGGTTTTGATCCATTTGTACCAGGCGGAATAGCCTCGCATCATATAGCAGCGGGGGTTTTAGGTATACTAGCGGGTCTGTTTCACCTAAGCGTTCGTCCTCCCCAGCGGTTATACAAAGCTCTACGTATGGGAAATGTCGAAACCGTGTTATCTAGCAGTATTGCTGCCGTATTTTTTGCCGCTTTTGTGGTTTCCGGAACCATGTGGTATGGCTCCGCTGCTACTCCAGTCGAACTTTTTGGCCCCACTCGTTATCAGTGGGATCAGGGCTATTTTCAACAAGAAATAGATAAACGAATACGATCTAGTAAAGCCGAAAATCTAAGTCTATCCCAAGCTTGGCTGAAAATACCGGAAAAATTAGCTTTTTATGACTACATTGGTAATAACCCCGCCAAAGGTGGCTTGTTTAGAGCAGGTGCAATGGACAGCGGCGACGGGATAGCCGTCGGATGGTTAGGTCATGCCATTTTCAAAGATAGGGAAGGCCGCGAGCTTTTTGTACGCCGTATGCCAACTTTTTTCGAAACATTTCCTGTCGTCTTAGTAGATGGTGAGGGTGTCGTGAGAGCTGACGTACCATTTCGACGAGCAGAGTCGAAATACAGCGTTGAGCAGGTCGGTGTAGCCGTAGAATTCTTTGGTGGTGAACTAGATGGTGCTAGTTTCAGCGATCCCGCCACAGTAAAAAAATATGCCAGGCGCGCCCAATTGGGTGAAATCTTCGAGTTCGATCGCGCCACTTTAAAATCAGATGGTGTTTTCAGAAGTAGCCCGAGGGGTTGGTTCACTTTTGGCCATACCACGTTTGCTCTCATTTTCTTTTTTGGTCACATTTGGCACGGTGCAAGAACCTTATTCAGGGACGTTTTCGCTGGTATTGATCCCGACTTGGCTGCTCAAGTTGAATTCGGGGCATTTCAGAAGTTGGGGGATCCAAGTACTAAAAGACAAGCTGCTTAAAAAATCTCTTCTTATCTATCCTGTTAAATTACTCCCTTTTTTTGATTAGCTACGAAAATTCACCAAATTCTAAAATGATAACTAAATGTTCTGCCAAAATTTAGTAATTTACTAGATTGATTTACTAACTTTGACTACTTCGAAGTCAAGTGAAAAAGACTCGAAAAAACTAGAAGTCTCCCCCAACGCAATTAGTATGAAAGATCCTCCTTTAATACCACTATTACGGCCGAATCCATGGAAGCACTGGTTTACACATTTTTGTTGGTAGCAACTTTAGGTATAATATTTTTTGCCATCTTCTTTCGGGAGCCCCCAAAAGTACCTAGCAAGGGTAGATAGAGAGTTTCCCCTGATTCTTATTTTCCAAAATTTTATGAACAAAATCATGATTATAAGGAAAATTAAGTTGATCAGAGACCTTCCTTTTCAATTTTGAAAAGGAAGGTCTACCAGTCCGACTAATCTTCGTGTTCCTCAAAAGGGTCTCTGAGCTCTCTGGCAGGTTGACCAAAGGCGGTATACAAAGTGTAACCAGTGAAGCTAACGAGTGAACGGGAGATAGAGATAGCGACCGAAGTTGCGGTTTCCATTGCCATGTAATCCAGAAAGATGTTTATTCTTACTTCAGTTGCTATAATAGTATACAAAGTCAATATATTTCAATCAATTAAGCAGATGCTATGGCTACGAAAGTTATTGATGACACCCCCAGAGGTAAACCCAAAATAAGTTTATTGGGAACGATTTTGAAGCCGCTTAACTCAGAATATGGAAAGGTTGCCCCCGGATGGGGAACTACCCCCCTGATGGGGTTTTTCATGGCTTTATTTGCAGTATTCCTAGTTACCATTCTGGAAATTTATAACTTATCCGTTTTATTGGATGGTATTCCAATTAGTTGGTAAAAAAGTCCTGAATCCCGCTGACATAACTAAAGGGTAATAGCTAAGGGTCTAGAAATAGAAAAGGATACTTTAGCAAAACTAAAAACGGGAGTGAAATCGTGCGAACTTTAACTTTTTCTACGAAACAACACTATGGGTGTGTGATTCGATACAGCTAATCTGATTCAATAAATAATTAATCTTTTATTGAAACAGAGTTCAGTATTACTATTAGATTATCGGTATCTTGCCGGGTAGCAGTCGAGTTATTAGCACCCGAAACGCGAGAATTTACTATTTAGTACAAAGTTTCAACTATGATTAATTTGCATCAATTTACCACTTAAACTTTGTCACGAAGTTGTTCCTTGATACCGTCAACCCGATATTTTGGCAAAAAGTAGCCAATGCAGTATGTTTTACCCCTACTTCACAAATATGTAGGTATAGAAAATAAGAATTGTATAGGCTTTCGAATCGAGGTTATGGAAGAGTTCTCGCCCGTCACGGCTTCCTAAAAATTTTGTCGAAATATAGTAAAAATCTAAGGTTCGGTCGATACAAAAAAGAATCAGATCAGAACGAAATAAAATCTATTCATTTATCTACCCCCCCCCCCCTCGGATGGGGAGGGGGTTACGTCGATTAAGATTAAGAGATTTCTCAAGACGCTAAAACGGCTGGGTTTTGATTCAAAAAATAGAAGCTAACGTGAGATCGAAGTAAGTTGTATTTCCAATTTTTCCGGGAATGAGTAGCCCCTTTCCCAAGATGTTGGGGATTTGCCACGCCTTCTAACCCGAGTACTAATTGGTAATGAAATTGGCACGGCTAGTTAACATTGGCTATGCTGAAACGGCTTCGACTAAGCTGTGTGAGGAAAAAGCCTCATGCACAGTTTACGAAGAGGGGGTTGAAAAAACTTACCTATCTCGCTAAGGTATATGATTGGTTTGAGGAGCGCCTAGAAATTCAGGCAATTGCGGACGACGTTACTAGTAAATATGTTCCTCCACATGTGAATATATTTTATTGCTTGGGGGGAATCACGCCGACTCGCTTCTTGGTTCAAGTAGCCACCGGTTTTGCCATGACCTTTTATTATCGTCCGACTGTTACAGAAGCTTTTTCTTCAGTTCAATATATAATGACTGAAGTTAATTTTGGTTGGCTAATTCGGTCTGTTCATCGGTGGTCAGCAAGTATGATGGTATCAATGATGATTCTGCATGTATTTCGGGTTTATCTTACGGGCGGATTCAAAAAACCTCGCGAATTGACTTGGGTTACTGGGGTGATTCTAGCTGTATTAACCGTCTCTTTTGGTGTAACTGGATATTCCCTACCCTGGGATCAAATCGGTTACTGGGCCGTCAAAATTGTAACCGGTGTACCTGAAGCTATTCCCCTAGTAGGGTCTTCATTAGTAGAGTCATTACGGGGAAGTGCTAGTGTTGGCCAATCGACATTAACCCGTTTTTACAGTTTACACACTTTTGTGTTGCCACTTCTTACTGCTGTTTTTACGTTGATGCATTTTCTGATGATCCGTAAACAAGGCATTCCAGGTCCCTCACGATTTAATTATAAGTTAGGAGTAAGAAAAATAGTTGTCGCTATAGCGGCGCGAAATCTCATCTTCAAGTTCTTTAAATTGTTATCATTCTGTCGCCGCTGATACTGATTACTAAATCGAATGATAAGTTATCCAGCGGATTTAGTTATCGTCTCAAAATAGTGAGACAAAATAATCGAAGTGTAAAAGGAAAAAATTTGGATTACGGGAGTGTGTGACTTGTCTCAAGACGTGTAGGCTATGCAGATGCTCAGTCGGATACTGCTGCAAATAGGAGTGTATCTTCTTTCCAACCTCTCTTTTGGACGAAGATTCGAAACCTGGATATAAAAATAGATTTTTCGGACTAAAACTGTTTGGAAGAATGTGTTCCATGATCGATTCAAAACTTGTAAAAGGCCTCGTGAGACCCTATATATCTAATTGGGATTGCGTGAAGTTTTTGAACATACGGTTTTTCATATGATGCGTACATTTCTTTCGCACCAAACGTTAATTGTTTCTAAAAAAAAGCCGTTGGGGTAAAAAACCGATCTAAAGATATATATAGCCAACGTTGTAACAAGTTAAAATCCTATACCTTACTTTCTAATTATCCTGTCTCGTCTTGTATAAATTTGCAATGATATGACGCGTGGGTATGGGATACGAGATAAGCCGCGAAGCCTCCTTCCGTTATTGAGCTGATTCGGATCAGAAGCCATGTTGTAGAAGAACTTTTTTGCGTGTGCGTCCTCCCTTCATTTGCCAACCTAACCGTTGCAAATTTCGCATCTGCTCGAGCCGTATGAGGAGAAATTCTCACGTTCGATTCTTGTGGGGGAATGAGAAGTCCACCCCAATAACAAAAAAACCTGACCTGAACGATCCTGTTTCGAGAGCAAAATTAGCTAAAGGTATGGGGCATAATTACTACGGGGAACCCGCTTGGCCCAATGATCTTTCATATATATCTCCTGTAGTAATATTGGGAACTATTGCATGTACCGTGGGTTTGGCTGTTTTAGAACCATCAATGATTGGTGAACCAGCGAATCCGTTTGCAACTCCTTTAGAAATATTACCTGAGTGGTATTTTCACCCCGTGTTTCAAATACTTCGCACAGTGCCAAATAAACTACTAGGTGTTCTTTTAATGGCGTCAGTACCCGCAGGTTTGTTGACCGTTCCTTTTCCCGAAAATGTCAATAAATTTCAGAATCCTTTTAGGCGCCCAGTAGCCACAACAGTCTTCGCAATTGGCACCGCAGTCGCTATTTGGTCAGGTATTGGGGCAACTTTACCCATAGATGGATCTCTAACTTCGGGTCTTTTCTAACACCTTTCCATTTACCATTAACCTAGAAACTAGTTGAATTTAGTCTAGGGAACAATTGTCAGCCCTCGGGCTAGGACAAGACTTCCCCAGACTTAGTTAATTTTAGACTTAGTTAATTTTGAATCAAAAATGTTTAAATTTTGATATACTTTATTTATATCTACTTACTCAAAATAATTAGGAATTAACTCCTAATTTACCGGGTTTGGTTAATTCTTATCTCCCCTCTAAAAGTTTTGAAAATAAACGTGTAACGCATAAGGAATTAGATTGCTTGTCTCAAAAATAGGTAGGATTCCGCCGTCTTTTCCTACTACTTAATATGTATCTCATCTTGGGATAATTCGGAGGCGAAACGCTCCCACAAAGCTTTTGACACCTGATCTACAGATTTTTGTCCAAAACTCTTTATTTTTGATAAATCTTCTCGGCTGTAATTAAGTAAATCGGCGACGGTGTGTATTTCTGCTTCTTTGAGACAATTAAAGGCTCTGGCAGGTAATCCTAGTTGGTCAATAAACGTATCTTCGGATAGCTTCTTTCCTAGTTCATTCCTATCATAAAGTTGTGAAGATAATTTTATTGAGGAAAAAAGACCTTTATCATCTCTTGAGCAAAAGACGTCTCTCTTTTTAACATGCAAGAAGGGACTTGATAGTTCTATTAGTTTTTCAGAAGCCTCGCTAATTGCTTCGTCTGGGGTCGGACTCCCATTAGTCCATATCTCAATGAGTGATATTTCTCGCGTCGCTTTACCACTTCCAAATAGATGTACGCTATAATTTACGTTTCGAACGGGCATAAATACAGCATCAGCAGGAAATTCTCCATTTTTAAATCCATTAAAACTTTTTATACGGTATCCACAATCTTTTTCAATTTTTAATTCAATAGTTACAGATATTGGTTGAGTGACAGTCACTATATGTTGCAAATTATCAACCGGTTTGACAGAGGGTGGGAATGATATATCACCCGCAGTTATTTCTTTGGGACCCGTTACGGATGAAATTGCTTCTTTAACATCGTCGGAATCGCCTGTAAGTGCAACTTCCTTTAGATTAACTAAAACATCATGTATTGTCTCTTTAATACCCGCTACTGTAGAATACTCGTGGACAACTCCGTGAAACCGTGCACATGTTATACTCGTCCCTCGAGTCTCTTCTAATAATGCTCTACGCATGGCAATTCCCACAGTACTAGCTTGGCCCTTTTTAAAGGGAGATACGACGAAACGACCATAATGAAGACGCTTATTTTCTACCCTAGATTCAATACATTTCAATTGAATTGCCTGGGTACAGATCGACTTCTCACACGTAAGCATGATAGAATCCCCCTCTAAGTTTTATAGAACGACTAATTAGACACGTCTCTTTCGGGGGGGTCGGCATCCATTATACGGCATGGGGGTCACATCACGTACAAAATTGAGGATTATGCCACTTCGTCGAATGGCCCGCAAAGCCGTGTCTCTTCCAGGGCCGGGTCCGCTCATCGTAATTTCTGCTTGCTTCATACCCCGCTCCATTGAAGCACGGATAGCATTTTCCGCTGCAGCTTGGGCGGCAAATGGTGTACTTTTGCGTGTACCTTTAAACCCACAGGCACCCGCCGAACACCGAGTAGCTACCTATCCCCGAACGTCCGTAACAGTAATAATGGTATTATTGAAACTTGCTTGGATATGAATAACCCCTTTCTGTACTCCGCGCTTTACCTTTCGTGAACGAATCTTTTTTGAGTTAGTTGACATAATTAATTCTTTATATCCAAGTTAATTGATTCTTCATATCCCCACTATTTTAAATTGTTAATTACTTCCACGCCTAGCTTTTTTGACTACCCTTGCCTTTGCTTATGCTTCGGGTTGCAACAAATTACCATGATTCGTCCACGTCTACGAATCAGTCGACACTTTTCACATATTTTGCGAATAGAGGCACGAATTTTCGTAGCTACAACCTTAAATTAGTTGGATAAATCTATTGATAGATTCGAGATACATTACTCCTTTTTACAAATTAGGAAAGTTGAACAAGCGGATAATTACTAGGTGACGGGACTGATACCAAAATCTATTGATTGTTATTTGTCTGCCTACTTCGAAGTCGATAGATAATACGTCCTTTGGTAAGATCATAAGGACTTAATTCAACTCTTACCCTATCTCCCGGTAATATTCTTATGTAACTCCGTCGGATCTTTCCCGATATGTGGGTCAAAACTTGGCACCCATTATCCAAACAAACTCAAAACATAGCATTGGGAAGCGATTCCGTAACTGTACCTTCTATGTCAATAAGATTCTGCTTCTTCATCATCCGAGCTAACTAAACCTCCCTTAAATCCTAGATTTCCTTTATAAATTGCTAACTCAGTTGATACTGCTAACAGTTTATTTGCAGCGTAGTCATTTTGAAAAAAAGTTATCTTCCGTTAGGAAGAAGTTTCTGAATTACCAGATGTGACATAAAATCTCCCCCCCAATCTTTTTGTGTCGAGCCTCTCGATCTGTAATAAGTCCGTGTGATGTCGATGAAATTGCAACTCCCATACCGCCCAATATTTTAGGAATTTGTCGACGATCGAGATAGACTCGCAATCCAGGTTTACTAATACGTCTGATAACTGCAATGTAGGGGTCTTTTTTCTTACCCAAATATCTCAAGCTCACATCCATAAATTCTTTGCCATTATTATGCCTGTGCTTCACAGCGTCTTTTATAAAACCCTCTTCCACCAAAATTTTTACGAGGCGTTCAGTCATTTTAGTGGCAGGTATTCTGATCATAGCTTTCCTTCTTGTGTTGCCATTTCTTATGGCAGTAGGTGCGGTAGAGATAGCATCGTTAGCCGTAAAATATCAATCAGTAATTTTTGCAGTTATCAATACTAGAATGATTCCTAACCCCTTGTCTTTTTCTGTTTCATCTAATCTTATTTTCTATATTCGGTATATTTAGAGACGTTTGACAAAGTTTCAAACCGAATTTTGAAATTCGGTTTGAAACTTTGTCAAACTGATAATGCTAAGGTAATTCAATTATTAATCTTTACAACACCTCAGGAGCTAAAGAGACTACTTTGGTAAAGCTGTAATCCCTTAATTCCCTAGCTACTGGACCGAAAATCCTAGTCCCTCTGGGATTTCCTTCCTGGTTAATAATAACAGCCGCATTGTCGCCGAATCCAACAATCATTCCGTTACATCGTTTTATTCCCTTGCGAGTACATACTACCACCGCTCTAACCACTTCTGATCTTTTTAGAGACATATTGGGTACTGCTTCCTTGACTACAGCCATTATGATATCACCCATACCTGCGTATTTGCGGTTGCCGGTTCCTAACACTCGAATACACATTAATTTCCGGGCTCCGCTGTTGTCTGCTACATCTGAATAACTTTGAGTTTGAATCATTTGATAATCGAGAAAAATGATAGGTTTATTTGTACTACATCTGAATGAAAGTATATATATTCCACCCAAAGATTTTGAGAAACAAAATAATTACCACTACTGCGGCTAATCTAACCCAATTGGATTGACAAATTTTATTTCCTCCACTAAAAATCGGGATAAATCTTTAGATGCTAGGATTGCCGTCGCTTCCTTTTCAATCATTGGTTTTTCTATTTCTTCGTTTTCCATAAGTATCATGGTTTGGCAGTAGTTATTATTCGAGTAGGTACTGGCATTTTGTGGGCAGCCCTTGCCATAGCGATTTTGGCTACATCTTCTGATACTCCGCTCAATTCATAAATTATTCGGCCTGGTTTAATTGCAGATACCCAATATTCCGGAGATCCCTTACCCGACCCCATACGCGTCTCCGCGGGTCTCATCGTAACGGGTTTGTCGGGGAAGATGCGTATCCACAGCTTCCCGCCTCTACGGGCATAGCGTGTTATTGACCTCCTTCCCGCCTCTATTTGTCTAGCAGTAATCCAAGCAGGTTCTAGGGCTTGAAGAGCAAATTTTCCGAAGGAGATGGCATTGCCGCGACTAGATATTCCCTTCAATCTTCCTCTATGTTGCTTACGATATTTAGTTCGTCTGGGGTTACAGTCGATATTGACATAATTTATCAATCTCTGATACAGAACCGAACGTGGGAGTCTACTTCCAACCGGCTCCTCATGAATTTGATACCACTCCTCATATTTTGTCAATTTATTTACTATTCTTTTGTCACTTTATATCATCTTTTATTCCATTTATGAGTAACACTTCAACTGTTATTTAGTACTAAATCCACGGACGAGAATAAGCTCGATCTTCTTCGACCTTACTAATCTATTTTTCTATTTTAAAGTATGGGCTTCTCTCGCTATCCCATTTGCCAAATCTCAAAATTAATTCACTGAATGAATGAGATTCGGCAGTCCCCTCGTTTTTTCAGTCTCTTGGAACAAACGTTTTGGTCCCCCCTCTCAGCAACGGAGCTTTTTGCCCAATATCTTTTTTGTTAAGTCAACATTCCTAGGATTAATTGACTCAAAGCTCCATTTCACACTGATATTGATACTTTGTAAATGGATGCTACATCACGCAGCTTCTCGGGGGTTGAGCGATTAACCATACGATTTCGATAGGTAGAGATGCAATTATTTTGACTTCCCTTCATCGAAGTAATCATAAATTGGTATTTGCTTCAGCTTCTTCATGAAAAAATTTTCCATGAATAAAAACTCCAATTGCGATGAGATAACCCCATTCTGTCTCCGGCATTCACTTATTTAGTACTCGGAAACAGATGGTCTAGTACTCAATCAATTAGTTTTTTTTATGGATGAAGAGATGTTGATTGGACGAGTCGCACACTAAGCATGGCGAAGATCTTTTGGTATTTGAAATGATAAAGATTGAAACTGGAGTAGGATGAAGCTGACTGAAATTTTGTCAAAATTTGTTAAATAGTTCTTCTGTAATTCCTTAATGGGGTAAGGATCACCCTGTACCCCGAAATGTCCAGGTCTTTATTCCTAAAACCCCATAAATTGTTTGAGCCGGTTGATATGAATACCCAATAGAAGCTTTAATGGTTTGGAGGGGGACTCGACCTTCCCGAGCCCATTCAACCCGAGCCATCTCACTACCATTGAGGCGCCCGGCTATTTGTATCTTAATACCTCTATTGCCGGTTCTTCCAACTAACTCAATCGCTTTTTTCATAGTTCGTCGGAAAGGAACTCTATTTCTTAATTGTGAGGCAACATGTTCCGCTAAGATTTTTGGTTCTCCATATGGTTGGATAATACTAGTTAGTACTACTCGGAGCTTCTGAGTTTTGACTCCTAAGATATTCTCCATATAGCCCCTCATTTGACTAATCCCAAAATCTTGTTCTTCAATAAGTAAATCAGGAAACCCCGTATGTATGTCAACCCGAATTAGATCTGTTTTCCGCCGGATTTCAATATGTCCAACTCCGCCATAATTTGTGGCATTTGTCATATGGTTTGCAATATATCTCTCGATAGAGGTGCGTATCTGCCTATCCCCTTCAAGAAACTTTGGATAATCTTTTGTCTGTGCGAACCGATGAGAATAATGCTTCTAATTTACACCGAGTCGAAAACCGAGTGGATGAATCTTTCGCCCCATATCTATTTTTCCTCCATTCAATATGAACTTATTAAAGTATCTCCTTCTGCAACTTCTTCAAACTTTCAGCCGAAACGTTTCAATGAGTAAAATTTTTATATGGAATTATCTCCCCGTATCTCCGTCTTTGTTGAAGTTTGACTTAGTAGTTACTTTGCAAATGGGTTTCCTTATCGGGAAACTTCGCCCCTGTGCTCGGGGGCGGAACCTTCTTAAATAGGTAGAATTCTCAACTCAGGCCTCACTAATGAACAAATCGGATTTATTCAATCCAAAATTGGCATTGGCGTTTGCCGCTGCAGAAAGTATTAATTGCGATATTAGAAAACATTTTTTGTAAGGCATAAATTCAGGTAATACAAGTGCTTCTCTGTATGAACAACTTCGGATTTGATGGAGAATACGTCTCATTTTGATAGCTGATACACGAATATTTTTTCCCAGAGCTCGCGCTCCAACTTCTGATCTTTTTTCGTTTTTCATAAGATATAATTTCCCAATTATCGACGAGATCCTTTATCATTTTTTGTATGTCCCCTAAAATTACGAGTGGGTACAAATTCACCCAATTTATGACCCACCATGCGATCGGTTACATAAATAGGTAGGTGCTCTCGCCCATTATACACGGCGATGGTGTGGCCGATCATGATTGGTACGACTGTAGAAGCTCGAGACCAAGTGACAACCAACTTTCTTTCTTTTCGTATATTAAGATTTTCAACTTCCCTTATTAAATGATTAGCTACAAAAGGGCCTTTTCTTGCTGAACGTGCCATAGCTGATTAACCCCCGCTTAATATTTTCATATATCAATACCCTCTACGTCGACGAAGTATGAGGGGGTTGCTGTATTTTCTACTTCTACGACTCCTTTGTCCAAGTGCAACATGTCCCCAAGGGGTTGATGGATTTCTTCTACCAATCGATGTTTTTCCCTCCCCTCCTCCGTGGGGATGGTCTACAGGATTCATAGCTGAACCTCTCACTTTAGGCCGTCTACCTAACCAGCGTTTGGATCCAGCTTTTCCCAAGCCTTCGTTGTTAATATCAATGTTTCCGACTCGTCCGATACTTGCTAAACAATTTTGAGATATTAAACGAATTTCGTCGGAAGGTAGTCTCAATGTAGCTAGTTTCCCTTCCTTCGCAACTACTTTCGCTGATGCGCCAGCTGATCTAGCCAATTAGCCGCCTCTCCCAGATTTTAATTCGATATTATGGATAATAGTACCTAAAGGTATTCTGGCCGAGGTAGACCCTCCCCCCTCCTCTCCTCTTCTTACTCATCCTTAAAAGAAAAAACGATTGGGGAAGATCCCTTCCCAAACTGTACAAGCTTCTTTCGAAGCATACAGCTTTCCGGATATAAGAAGCGCTGCCGCTAGGTTTTGGTAGCACAAAATTTAATTGATGCTTACTTACTAAAAAGCGAGTCATTTTTGAGCCGCCTACGTTACATCCTTGGCTTCTCTGCCCGCATCTGGCTTTCTCTCAATAATCCAGTAATTTAAAAGAATTTAGCAACAGAATTGATGACTTCGATGATTCGCGTTAGCATTAGTAAATGTTCAGGATAACTTAGGAAACCACTTCTGTTTAGCATCGACGCAGTTACAATTCTACGCATTTCTTCTTCATGTGATTTGTCGGCCTCGATTTTGCCTCCGACTGCCAAATCAAGTGTCTTGAATTCGTAATCTTTACGCCTTTATAGAACGCCTTTCTTTGGTTAGTATAATTTTGAATTTATTTATCTGTTTCCATATTATTTTACCTCTGCAATTTTGATATATGTATATATTGAGTTGCTTCAGACTTTAGCACGTGCTGATGTCCCTACTTGGTTACCCTAACCAGGTTTACTTCATTTTACTTAATGACGTCGAAGTAGTGCGAGGTTTTCGGGCCAAGCCTACAACCCGATCGATTAATTTCGAAATATGCGAATCAACTATTCAACCCGCACTCAGAGGTAGGGCGTTTCCAATTGAAATGGGTGCGTCAGGGCTAGATATTACAGTGTCTCCGACCTTCACTCCCCGTGGATGTAAAATGTATCTTTTATGACCATCTGTGTAATTAATTAAACAAATGAAAGCGTTTCGATTAGGGTCGTATTCGATACTGGCTACTCTTCCGTCGACATTCAACTTGTTTCGTCTAAAATCAATTTTACGATATAAGCGCCTATGGCCGCCCCCCCTATGTCTAGAGGTAATGATCCCCATATTGTTGCGACCATTTTTAGACAGTCTAAAAAAAGTTAATTCTTTGCGGGGCTTGGACTCCGTTGTTTCACCAAATTGCAGAATAGCCCGGTTCCGGGTACCTGGAGTATACGCTTCATATAGTCATATGGCCATACTTATTCTTCCCTTTTATGTTTCTACATAATCTTCTATTTGGTAGACAATTTCTTTTTTTTTTTTCAGGTATTAATTTACAAATAGTGGAATGGAATAATTAGGTCGAAGTCTAATAATCATTTTTTTACTCGTGGAATTCAAATTTAATCTATCTTTTTTTCTAGTTCTTACTCGACTGCTGTTGATCCCTTCGATTTTAACATCGAAAATCTGTTCAATCCAACTTTTCATTTCAGTTTTGGTCAACTTTGAATTTACGTGGAAAGTATATTGATTTCGTTGCAATAAACGAATAGATTTTTCGGTAATCAATTGATTTTTTGGCTTATCCATAGTATCCCTCCCGCTTTATTTAGTTACCTTCAATTCTCTTTGATCTTCTCCTTCATAACTCCTGTATAGTTTACAGGTTTGCCTACTTTTCCTACCAATCTTGGCGGATCTACCTGGACATTTTCAGGTTCCCGGTTTTTCCTTCCTTTTATCTATTTGCATCCAACAGGAGTTGAACCTGCGAATTCGCCAATTATGAGTTGGGTGCTTTAACCGTTCAGCCATGGATGCTAACTAATAATACAATAGTATATATTGATTAGCAGGAATATGTCAAACTTATGAAGAAGCTAAACCCAATCGGTAATCTGTCAACTTTGCCAGAACGTATTTTAATTTTCAGTTTAATTACAGTTATTGTAATCGATTTATCAAACAAGGGAAAAAATACAACTTTGCTTCACCAAATTTCGTTAATATCTATGTTAATTGGCGTGGTTGCTTTACTATGTCAATGGGGAATCCAATTTTTCTTAATCTCTTTCGAAAATTCTCGAATCAGTCATTTTAGTTATCTATTTAGATTTCTTTTGTTGACTTGTTCGATATTATCTGTTCTGTTATCAATTGATTACATACGATGTTCAAAAATGGCTTTGGCAGAATTTCTGTTTTTCATATTAACTGCAGGTTCGGGCGGAATGGTTCTTTGCTGGGCAAATGATTTGGCCACCCTTTACGTGGCATTGGAACTTTCAAGCCTATCTTCCTGTTTTTTGTCTGGACATACTAAAAGGGATATAAGATCAAATGAAGCAACTACGAAATTTATATTGATGGGTGGAGCAAGCTCGTCTCTTCTCCTATATGGTTTTTCTTTGTTGTATGGAATTTCCGGTGGACAGCTTCAGCTTGATAAAATAGCAAGTGAACTCCCGTTTAGTCAGTATTTCACTGTAATCTATATTGCTATTGCGTTTATTACAGTTGGAATGGCGTTTAAACTTTCTCTCGTTCCTTTCCATCAATGGACTCCTGATGTATATGAAGGAGTGTGATTCGTTTGAAAAACAAATTAATCATGACGAATAAGTCAATAAAGTCATAATTGTTTTTGGGGCATCCTGCGAGTGCACGGAAATGCGAAACTTTCCCCACGATAGTAGTTACCTAAATTAGCTTTTCTCTTGCCGTATAATAAGATTCATACATTGTTCAACTAATAACATACGAGTAAAACAGAGGTAAATGGCGATATTTGGTAGACCCCCTTTTCTATGATAGATCTAAATATCTATTTCTATTCTCTCTTTTATTATGGGTATATCTTCGAGAAGGAGAAAGATTGGTAGTTTATGCGGATTTGGCTATAAATCCAACTTATTTCTGTGTCATTTTTCACAATTGATGGAAAGTGAATAGGCTTGATCCTTCAAAAGCTACTGACAAATTCCTCCAAGTTGGTAAATCACCCCAAGATATTATTAAATTGAAGAATATGTGCGCTTACTTTGCTAGGAACGAAAGAAGTCGCAATTTGTCTCTCCCGCCCGACGTGTGCCTACCAACTCAACAAGTAGTTTTAGTTGTTGAAAGGATTCCGTTGAAAAATGAAGAAGGGCAAACAAGCAAGAAAGAATTCGAGACGAAACTGCTGGTGGGTAATCCAAACAAATGATGAGGGATTCCTCGAGAAGTTAACAATTAATCCCATATTGAAGAATTATGAATTATTCAAAGAAGAGTGGGTTTGAAACATACACGAGGAAGGTTCTGGGAGCAAAATCAGTTATGAATCTCTTGTGAACCAGGAGCCGTGTGAAGTAAGAATTTCATGCACGGTTCTGAATGAGCGGAAAGATCGGAAATCCTCTTTTCGACTCTGACTCTCCTATACCAGTCGTTGCTTTTTTCTCCGTTACCTCTAAAGTAGCAGCTCCAGCTTTATTTACGCGACTCTTCGGTCTAACTTTTCCATATTTCTCTAATGAGTGGCATATCGTGGTAGGATTATTAGCTACTTTTAGCATGATATTAGGAAATCTAATTGCCATTACTCAAATAAGTATGAAACGTATGCTAGCTTATCCCTCTATAAGCCAAATTGGATATATTCTGATTGGGGTACTTGCTGCAGACCCGGAGAACGGTTACGCAAGTATGATAACTTATACGTTTATTTATATACTCATGAATCTGGGAACTTTTGCTCGTATCACCTCATTTGGTTTACGAACCGGAACTGATAATATTAGGGATTACGCGGGATTATACATGAAGGATCCTGTTCTAACATTCTCTCCGGTTTTACGTTCACCATCCCTAGGGGGTATCCCTCCACCATCCGGTTTTTTTGGTAAACTCTATCTCTTTTGGCATGGATGGAAAGCTGGTTCGTACCCATCAGTTCTGGTAGCGCTTGTCACAAGTGTAATTTCTATCTACTATTATCTTAAAATAATTAAATTAATGTTCACTGGGAAGAATGGGAGTAGCGATGCACCCGCAACTTCTATACAAAATTCATTAGTTTCTCCATCAATTTCAAATTCAAAAAGTTCTACTGAAATAGCTACGATCATTCGTGCACTAGCATCAATCCTATCGGGTATATTAATAGATCCCATTATCGGGATCACACGGAATACTTTATTCTAGATTCACTTCTCTTCTTGTGACGCGAACTCCCTTTTTTCGAATGATTTTTATTAGAAGCCAGTTCTGCTGCCCTAACTAGTCTGTCTATGCAACTTACGAGGTAGTTATATCTTCTTCGGTAATTGATCCTGACATTCTCCTATCTAGCTTGTATTTGTCTTTTCGCACCCGGAATCACTTGCTAGG